TACTTTCTCTACTTATTTATCGAAGCCAAAGAGCGTAGCAGGGCGAAGCATGCGGGCTTCAATTTCATCATCAGAAAACGCATAAATGCTCTTTTCGTGGAAATAGACTAGAATATTGAGCTCGGGGCTGAGCCTTGTGTCTTCCGGCCAAAGGTTCAAAAAAGCGAGAAGGTCCAATTAGTATGGCTAAAGATACGAGGTTCGAAAAAAAAATATTTCTCTGTTCAAAAATCTATTGTGTGCCCTAACAAAATTCTTGTATAGTACGACGCAAGGTTGCCCTCACCTCCACTATTTGTGCTATGCGGTTTATTATTCAGAAAATAGAAACCATGTTGACAAACATAGCATTTGTTTGATATGAAAAAAAAACCCGGCATCACTTACTTAAATCCAAGGTATGCCAAAAAAGAAAAAGAAAAGAAACTAAAAAAAAAATAATAATAATGATCCTATGCTAATAAAACAAATTGTTATACGGAAAAAAGCCCAAGAGATCGAAAAAGAATCTCCATATATTCTTTTGTTTCATTGTAGTGGCTTGACAAGTCGACAATGGCGACAACTCAAAAATTTATTGTGTGCCTTTCGAGGTAGAACTTTATTTCGACCAAATTACAAAGGGAAACTACCACATAAAAACAAGCAAGGTGGTTTTATTGAGCAGCTTGCTTATAGCGCAGGCCCCACTTGTATCTTGTACTTAACTAAAGAAGCACCAGATAATACATGGTCACAGTTATTACCTTCGGCCTCATACAACCAAAATCTAGTTTTATTATACGGACAACTTCAATCTACTTTAGTCAATCATATGGATATAAAAAAAGCGGCTAATTTGGAAATAACATCAGTATTTCAACAACTTTTTGAGCTCATTTTTCACCCATATAATTCTTTATGTTTTTGTTTGAACAAGCCAATTTATGCTTCACCCACTATACAAGAAAAGACGCAAGGAGGGTTACTTAGTCACCAGAGGATAACCACTTAGTAACGAACTTGGGCCCCCACTTTGCCAATTAAGGCCGCAGGCTTTATTAACAGAACTGGGGCGCGTAGTTTATAGCGAAGCTTTTTTTTTTTAATATTTTGGGAAATCCCCCAAAAATATTTTTTGTTGCGAAAAGCAGCGCCCTCGAAGATTGTAAAGATTTAAGCTAATGGATGATTTGTTTTTTTGGCGAATAACGGGATTTGAACCCGTGTTTTCAAATTCACAATCTGACACTTTCACCTATTAAGTTATACTCGCCCTTTTTTTCAATTCAGACATTAAAATACTCGCTATCGGATTCGAACCGATAACCCATAGGAACAGATTTTGAGACTGCCGTGTTTCCCATTTTCACCAAGCGAGTATGCTCACTATCGGACTTGAACCGATAACCCATAGGAACAGATTTTAAGTCTGTCGTGTTTACCATTTTCACCAAGTGAGCTTAAGGAAACGAAGCGCAGAATGGAAACACAATCTTTTTGTTTCGTTTTCTTTTTGCTATTTCATTTTATAGACATCTCCGGCTTATCCCGGCTCGGCTGAATCTGCGGCGTTTTTTCAAATATTTGAAAAATCTATAGTCCTCTGTCTTAAGGTGTGTAGAGACTCCTTTTTCATTGATTTATACCAGTCTATCTTAGATCCGAGATAGTGCCGAAAAAATGATTCAATTTAATCTAACCATGGTTGCCTTGGCAATGGCAATGACTTTTATACAATATGCAGAATACTCCAAAACCTCTATTTAGAACTAAAAGAAAATAATGCTTTTTTCTAAAAAAATCATAAAGTGCAAAGGTGAAAATTTTGAGCTTTGTTTTACGTAGTTTTGCCATCTATATAATAGAATATAGTAGAAAATAATAAGTTGGCGAGGAAGTAAAAGTATATATATATCTATAGATATATATATACTTTTTTTTTTATTCTGTGGATTACTAATAAAATGGAGTGATCCAAGATGACCTCTCTTTCAATTTCAATTATGTCATTATATAGTAATGGCATGCGGCGAACTCTATTGGATGCGTCAAAAACTTGATTTGTTGGGCTGTGTCAATTTATTAAGATTAACAGAGCCTTCATCTAAGTCTTGGCTCGTGCAGCTGTCGCCCAAAATACAATCAATTATCTACCCAATCGACTGTATTTTGGTCACAATAAAAAAAATGATTTATGTATGTATTTATTAATTGTAACTTTACCTTTACTAGGTAGTTGTGTAGCAGGTGCTTTTGGTCGTCTTCTTGGTTTACGAGGAACTGCTATAGTCACAACCACGTGTGTTTCATTATCTTTCATTTTATCTTTGATTGCTTTTTATGAAGTTGCACTGGGAGCCAGTGCTTGCTATATAAAAATTGCTCCATGGATTTTTTCCGAGATGTTTGATGCTTCTTGGGGCTTCTTTGGCGACCGTGAAGTCACCGGATGAATTGCTGGATAGATAGATTATCTGGACGCTGCAGTTGCTCTGTGGTGAGACGGACTCGACTCACTCTCTGGGGCGAACTCCTGTAGAGCATCATAGCATGTCGGGAAAAGGGCATACTGGACGTAGCCAAAAATATCCTTGGCTGTGCCCTGATCGTGTCTTTGAGACACAGGTGAGGCCATAGGTAACAAACGTAAGGTGGAGGAGGTATCCCAAACTTGGCGCATCGGGCGAGGCCCGCGTTCCCCCTGCATATAGGCAGCAAGAGGGCGCATATGCCTGAACAAATAGGGGGCCTGAGTCCAATAAGGACAGCACACCACTTCAAGCGCACCTATGTCTCGATATCGATAGAGTATTCGGTGGAACCGGTGAACCATACATTTTTCTAGATAGAGATGCGTGGGACAGAGGGCTTGTAGTACCTGCCTACTCGCTTCAAATATTCAAAAATTTTTTTGCTGCGAGTTTTTTCAGAAAAACGCTGATATCAGCAAAAGGGAAGAAGCCTAAGTCGGCAGATGCCGTACGCTTGAGTGGCAAAGGTAAGCGACACTATACGACTAGGCGATAGAAAAAAAATATGTAGCGAATAAAAAAAAATCTATTTTTTGCTGCGGCCCGCTTAAACATACAGTGGTTACTCCAAGCCTTAATAACAATCTCAAGTTGGTGAGCCGTGTGATAGGTAACTATCTCGCACGGTTCGGGGAGCACTTTATTATTTTACTCGAGTGAACGGCCGCCGCATTGCGGTACGCAAAAAATTTCCTGCTTGATTCTGCGGTTCAAGGCCCCGGTAAAATAAAACTTTTGACTCTGTGTTTGATAGTCCGACTGTAGTTATGTTAATTGTGGTTACATTTGTAAGTAGCTTAGTTCATCTCTATTCTATTTCATATATGTCTGAGGACCCGCACAGCCCTCGATTTATGTGCTATTTATCCATTTTTACTTTTTTTATGCTAATGTTGGTCACCGGAGATAACTTTATTCAATTATTTTTAGGATGGGAAGGAGTAGGTCTCGCTTCATATTTGTTAATTAATTTCTGGTTTACACGACTTCAGGCCAATAAAGCAGCTATAAAAGCTATGCTTGTCAATCGAGTAGGTGATTTCGGATTAGCTCTCGGGATTATGGGTTGTTTTACTATTTTTCAAACAGTAGACTTTTCGACTATTTTTGCTCGTGCCAGCACCTTTTCTGAACCCCATCATTATTTCATTTTTTGCAATATGAGATTTCATGCCATAACTGTTATTTGTATTTTACTTTTCATTGGTGCTGTTGGAAAATCTGCACAAATAGGATTGCATACTCGGTTACCTGATGCAATGGAGGGTTTTCGAATATTTGAGGGCTCTCATGTGCCTGCCAATAGGTACATTATAACAATCTCACTGTATGCTGGAATCGTCGATCAAATGAGAGTCCCCATCGGAAAAATATCTCATTTTGACCAATCAGCAGGAAACCTATAAAGGAAGGCCAAATCCACCCAACGAAGTAAAGGCTGAAGGAGCTCTATAGGATCCTCAGAGACTGTACGTGAGACCTCTTGTTCGAAATGGAATTTATTCTTGAAGAGAGAAGCTGGCCAGATTTAACTAAGATACGAAGCATTCTTTTGTCGTGAAGATTCGATCATTTTTTTTTTAGATTATATAGTCTAGATATGCAGGTCTTATGGAATAGAAGGATCCGTATAGGATTTGGGCATGTAGAAAATATTGTATTGAATCAAATACTCCTCATCATTTTGGTTATAAGCTGGAAACGGAAAACAATATATATATATATTGTTTTCCGTTTCCAGCGCGGCCTGATGTTACATTCCAACTTTCCGCCTGAGCCCAGCCTTATTGTCATCCTCACCAAAGCGCCGCGCACTGAATCTACCAGGATGCAGTTTAAAAAAGCTTAAATATTTTTTGTTGCTTCGCAAAATATATCTATACTTGCGAAAAGCGTTGGGATGGAGCTGAGACGGTGTCTCATGTATAAAAGAAAAAAAACATCTTAGTTGTTAGGGACGCAGCATCCGTAAGATTCTTGGGAGAGTCTCTATTTCATAAGTGGAAGATACAGTCCCTACTCTTGCTAGGCTCATTAGCTTATTACCTAATGCTCTAAAATATTTTTTCTTGGCCTTATGGGAGCGTAAGAAATTATTAAAGAGTAGCCCACTCCAGTATCTGCTTTGATTCATGCAGCTACTATGGTAACAGCAGGCGTTTTTATGATAGCAAGGTGCTCCCCTTTATTCGAATATTCACCCACTGCTTTGATTGTCATTACTTTCGTAGGGGCTATGACGTCATTCTTCGCGGCAACCACTGGAATATTACAGAATGATTTAAAGAGGGTCATAGCCTATTCAACTTGTAGCCAATTAGGCTATATGATATTTGCTTGCGGTATTTCCAACTATTCCGTTAGCGTATTTCATTTAATGAATCACGCTTTTTTTAAAGCATTACTTTTTTTAAGTGCAGGTTCAGTGATTCATGCCATGTCGGATGAGCAAGATATGCGTAAGATGGGAGGGCTTGCTTCCTTGTTACCTTTCACTTATGCCATGATGCTTATAGGCAGCTTATCTTTAATAGGTTTTCCTTTTTGTACTGGATTTTATTCTAAAGATGTTATTTTAGAGCTCGCTTATACTAAATATACGATTAGTGGTAACTTTGCTTTCTGGTTGGGAAGTGTTTCTGTCTTCTTCACCTCTTATTATTCTTTTCGTCTACTTTTTTTAACTTTTTTAGCATCAACAAATTCATTCAAGCGAGACATCTTACGATGTCATGATGCGCCCATTCTTATGGCAATCCCTTTAATCTTTTTAGCTTTTGGAAGTATTTTTGTAGGATACGTGGCCAAAGTGTGACCTGTTAGCCCATAAGTCACTCCTGTGACGAAGCGGTTGTTGCTCACTTAAAAAAGAAATTCTTTTTCAAAGTGAACAATAATTGAGAATTGGATGCGGGCGAAATTCCCGCCAATGGCTGAGATGTTCAGTCGACTCTCTTCCCTTTGTAGGAGGTCCGGCAGCCTCCGAGTTAGAAGTAAGCAAAAAAAGGAGGAGGAAAGAGGCCTTGGTGAACCACTATAAGTAAACAAGTGTAAGCTTTGTTGCCCGACAGTATCAAGTACTGACCACACTGAGGGACGAACCTTAGAATGAAAAGGAGGAATAAAGGGTACTTGCAGTGCAAATTTTTGGTCTTGCACCGAACATCCAATGGACCTTGGACTAAATGGCCACTGTCTGAAAGGACTATGCCCAAGGGACCACCCCGCAAAGTACATCTTGCGCCTATGGGCCGCTATAACTATCCAATACACTCAAAACTGGAAAACTCTGGTAGGGCTCCCTTGCGGCGGGCTGCCAAGCTATAAACCCGACGAGAGCAGGATTCTCTAAAAAGCCAAGGCCGCAGAGTGCAGCCAGCCAAAATAGATTTTTTTTCGCAGCATTTTCATTATGCCCACTTGGAGATTTAGGATTTCAGTAAAAACTGGAAAGGAGAATAAGTTATGAGTAGGTTCTACATAGATACCCAAACGATACCCTGGGAACAAATTCCTTGGCCCAAGGTCGAGGCAGTTGTTTTTAGACTCCAAACCAGGATTTACCAAGCTTCTCGCTCCAACAATATGGACAAGATGCGTGCTCTACAATTTAGACTCATACGAAATCTACATGCCAGACTCTTAGCCGTAAGACGAGTTACACAAGAAAACCAAAGGAAAAAGGACCCTGACATTTACAAGAAGTTGGGTGCCTCAGGGTCACAAAAAATAGAGATGGCAAGAGGTCTTCAATTGGATGGAAAGGCTGCGCCCATTCGTCAGATAATAATATCAAAGCCCCAAGGAAAAGAAGAGCACCCCAGAAAACTACGAGCAAAAAAAAAATATAGATTTTGTTGCGCCTTTTCTGCACTAGGCGCAACAAAACGTAGAGTCAATCAGGTACGCTTTGCGCCTGGAAAATGGAAAGTAAAAAACAATCTATATTTTTTTTTTCGAACTAAACTTCGCGTCTTTTCATCTTCTTGGCCTATTTGTGTTATTGAAGACAGAGCGAAGCAAGCTTTAATCAAAATGGCCTTAGAAACTGAATGGGAAGCCCGCTTCGAACCCAATTCTTATGGATTCAGACCCGGACGAAGCTGCCAGAATGCCATCAAAGCCATATTCAACGCTATTCAAGCCAAGCCCAAGTATGTTTTGAACGCGGACATTTCCAAATGTTTCGATCGCATCGACCACCAAGCCCTATTGGACAAACTGAAAACTTTGCCTAATTTAGCCAAACAGGTCAAAGCCTGGCTTAAAGTCAACCTCATGACCGGATTAAGAAATAATGCTCAGTACATGGAAAAGGGCACCTATCGCGTGATGTTCCCACTGCTAGTCAACATTGCTCTCCATGGGATGGAGACAGCTTTAACAGAGTGGTCACTGAGAGCATATCCCAAAGAACCAACTCCGATACTGATTAGATATGCCAACGACTTCGTTGTACTTCACCAATCCAAAGAGATCATAGAACAAGCTCAGGTCTTCCTAAGGGAATGGTTAAAGTGCATGGGACTAGAATTGCACTCAGAGAAAATCCAGGTAGTCAACACTGGATCCGGGTTCCAATTTCTAGGGTTTTCAATCAATCATATCTGGAAATGGGGCAAAGTTAGAACTTTAATAACTCCGTCTCGTGAGTCTCGCCGGAGATTTCTCGAAGATATTCGACGGGCCATTCAATTGTCAAAAGGAAAAGCAGCCTACCAACTTATCATAACCCTAGTACCCCAAATAGTAGGATGGGGCAACTACTTCAAATACTCTGAATGCAACAATCTATTTCGGAGATTAGACCATGATATTTTTCAAAAGATCCGAGCATGGGTATACCGACGGCATCCGACATGGGGTCGTGATAAAATCAAACAAAAGTACTTCCCCGAAAAGAGAAGCTGGCTCTTCAAAAGGAAAGTATACCAAGATAACTGGATTTTGTACGACTCTCGCACAACGGCCTTCGGGGTGAAAAGAGAATATTACCTGGTCAAACTGAGTTGGATAGCTAGCCACAAGCACATGTTGGCAAGACAAAATAAGAGTCCAATAAAATGAAAAGCCGCGTGAAAAAAGAGCGCAACAGCAACAAAATCTATATTTTTTTTTTGCTCTTGACTTCTCTGTTCTACTGCGCACCTTCAACGGAACTACTATCTACTGAAATCTAAAGGTTCCAAATGCGGTAATCAAAAAGCTGAAGGGCTCTTTCTTTATTACATCGCCTAAACATGTTAGAAAACCACGAGAGCATGAAAGTAGAGCACATCAAAGTGAAATCCTTGCGTGTTCCTAGAAAACTTATGGACAAGCACTGCCATGTTGAAAACAAGCAAGAAGACGTAAAAATTCTGAGAGGAGCCGTATGAGGCGGAAGCCTCACGTACGGTTTTGAAGCCAAGCCGTTCCAGCAATGGAACGGCTTAGGAACCGATATGATGATTGGTTTAGGTACCCATTTTTGGGCTAATTCCCTTCTCATACTACCAAAAAATGAAATTCTTGCCGAATCCGAGTTTGCTACTTCAACAATTATCAAACTAATTCCTATTTTGTTTAGTACTTTAGGTGCTTTTATGGCATATAATATAAATTTTGTAGCAAATCCATTAACTTTTGCTTTGAAAACTAGTACTTTGGGTAATCGATTATATTGCTTTTTAAATAAGCGCTGGTTTTTTGATAAACTTTTTAATGACTTTATAGTTAGATTCTTTTTACGTTTTGGATATGAAGTTTCATTTAAAGTTTTAGACAAGGGTGCTATTGAAATCTTGGGACCTTATGGAATTTCGTACACATTTCGAAAATTAGCCAAGCAGATAAGTAAACTTCAAAGTGGTTTTGTTTATCATTATGCTTTTGTAATGTTGATTGGCTTAACCATATTTATTACCATAATAGGTCTGTGGGATTTTATTTCTTTTTGGGTAGATAATCGATTGTATTTTATTTACATAGTGAGTTTTCTATTTATTCATTTTGAAAACGACATTAGCACGAGCTAAAGAGGGCATACTTCCTTATATAATACCATGAAACTTTAAGGGACGCAATGATAAGCCAGTGCTACGCCCTTTTTTCGGCTTCGCTGAGAGGGAGGGCTGAGGCCCGACGAAGCCTAACAAGCAAAAAAAATAGATTTTTTGGAGCCTAAGCTATGCTCTGCGGTCTAGCTACGATAAATCGTAAAAAAAAATGGGTCCTCGAATAAAGCACGTTATTGCCTTGGGTCTATGAGGAATCTGAAAAAGAAGAAGAAAAAAGTAAAGGTTGGAATGATAGAATAATAAATCGAAAAAGAGAAAATGAAAAAAACCATAAAACGAAAAAAAAATTTTTCGGCTTTTTTTATCCTCCTCGATCGTGACTGAGGCCGTCTGGTCATAATAGCAAGCCCTAAAGCATTGAACAAAGCGGCAAAAGACGAAGCATGCAATTACATAGTATGCGCGTATAAAAGCTCATCAAGTTATGCAATTATTGCGGGCTTTATAGAAGTGCAGGGGGTTATGATGATATACCCATAAGGCCTCTATGGCTGGAAAGCCGAGAAGAAATGTGGACCCGCGGCCTGCGAAGAGAGCTGCGTCCCCGGGATCTTTTGGAAAAAGAGTAAACATTTATGTTACAATTTTTAGCTCCATTTTATTCCAATCTCAGTGGTCTTATTCTGTGTCCTTTGTTAGGAAGCATTATTCTTTTTGTTATCCCTAATCCCAGAATACGACTGATACAAAGTATTGGTTTGTGCACCTCTTTGATTACTTTTCTATATTCCCTTTTTTTTTGGATACAATTCGATAATTCTACAGCCAAATTTCAATTCGTGGAAACCATTCGATGGCTTCCTTATTCAAACATCAATTTTTATATAGGTATAGATGGTATCTCTTTATTTTTCGTAGTCTTGACCACATTTTTAATTCCTATTTGCATTTTAGTAGGTTGGTCCAGTATTAAAAGTTATAAAAAAGAGTATATGATAGCCTTTCTAATTTGTGAATCTTTCATGATTGCTGTATTTTGCATGGCGGATCTTTTATTATTTTATGTTTTTTTCGAAAGCGTTTTAATCCCTATGTTGTGCGGAGCTGAGCATCTGATATTCGCGGCGCGAAGCGCCGCCTCTGCAGGAGCCTTGTGCAGTAAACCCTTCTGAGCGATCTGAAGACCAGTAGGTTCGCGAAGCTTTCGGAGAAGGGTAGTCTTGTGTGTAAGCATAGCTTTTTGGTCGAACCCGTCGGATGACCTATTTGGGATTGGGGGGTACTTTGAGTGGGTACTTTGCAGGACTTCACTCTGCCTACTCGAATATTGTATAAACATGCAGGAAAGGGTGCTCCTAGGCAGAGAAGAATGGAGTTTTGCTACGAGAAAACAGTTTTCGTGAAGTCTAGGGGGTGCAGACACACTTGCGCGAATTACAGATGACAGCTACAAGGGTGGTGGGGAAAAAAAAGTACTCGACGCCTGGGGATGGACATAAATTTGTTAACTACCTATTGAGCTGACAAGGATAATCGTTCTGATCTTGAAAGAGGACCTCAGGTCAATTCCTCTGTAGGGAAGTTATTGGCGAGGCCGCGGGATGAGTCGCTGGGACAAAAAAGGAGACCGAAATGAAAAAATATTTTAAAACGCCAAGCCAAAAAAAGGCGTAAAGCCCTTTCTGCAAAAATCTATATAGTTTTTTTTTGCTTGGCTTTTATTCTCGGCTCATCCGCTATTTTGGGAAGGAGCCGTATGACGCGAGAGTGTCACGTACGGTTCTTTGAGAAGGGTGTGGGTACCTACAGGAGCTTTTTCTCGACTCATTTATCATGGGGAGATAAAGCCGAGGGCCTATCATCCCTTACTCTCCTATTATCATAGGGGTATGGGGTTCTAGACAAAGAAAAATTCAAGCAGCATATCAGTTTTTCTTATATACTTTACTTGGATCTGTCTTTATGCTCTTAGCCATTTTATTTATTTTTTTCCAAACAGGAACCACTGATTTACAAATATTATTAACCACAGAATTTAGTGAGCGGCGCCAAATATTGCTATGGATTGCTTTTTTTGCTTCTTTTTCCGTAAAAGTGCCTATGGTACCAGTTCATATTTGGTTACCTGAAGCTCACGTAGAGGCACCTACGGCTGGATCTGTAATATTAGCAGGAATTCTTTTGAAATTAGGAACCTATGGTTTTTTAAGATTTTCTATACCCATGTTTCCTGAAGCGACACTTTATTTTACTCCTTTCATTTATACTTTAAGCGTTATTGCTATTATATATACTTCCTTGACTACAATAAGACAAATCGATCTGAAGAAAATTATTGCCTATTCTTCAGTAGCTCATATGAATTTTGTGACTATTGGTATGTTTAGTCTAAACATACAAGGAATTGAAGGTAGTATTTTACTTATGTTAAGTCATGGAATGGTTTCTTCAGCCCTTTTTTTATGTGTTGGTGTTTTATATGACCGACATAAGACTCGACTTGTTAAATATTATGGAGGTTTAGTCAGCACCATGCCAATGTTCTCGACGATTTTCTTATTCTTCACCTTAGCCAATATGAGTTTACCCGGTACTAGCAGCTTTATCGGAGAATTTCTTATTTTAGTAGGAGCTTTCCAAAGAAATAGCTTAGTGGCCACATTAGCGGCACTTGGAATGATTTTAGGCGCAGCTTATTCTCTTTGGCTATATAATCGTGTAATTTTTGGGAATTTCAAACCCAAATTCCTCCAAAAATTCTCCGATTTAAATAGAAGAGAAGTTCTAATATTTTTCCCTTTTATTGTCGGAGTTATTTGGATGGGTGTTTACCCCGAAGTTTTCTTAGAGTGTATGCATACTTCCGTAAGTAACTTAGTGCAACATGGAAAATTTGATTGAAAAACATAAAAAAGAGGTTTGAAGAAATGTTTGAACATGATTTTTTAGCGCTTTTCCCAGAGATCTTTCTTATTAACGCAACCATCATTTTGCTTATTTATGGAGTTGTATTTAGTACCTCTAAAAAATATGATTATCCACCATTAGTGTGTAATGTTAGTTGGCTTGGTTTACTTAGTGTTGTGCGCCTAGGAGGGCGCGTTTGAGAAGACGATGGTTGAAAACAATCGCTCGGGTAGGCTCCCTAACCTTATGTGGGATCAGACCGCAAGGAACCATAGCATGGGTACTATCCGCGTTTCGTCGCAAGTACAATCGTACGCATAGGAGTAAGGTAACTTCCCCCGACGAAAGGCGGGGCCGGAAGGGCACGTGGGCTCGAACGCTACTCACGTGCGAGCAACTCTCCGGACGTAACTGTAATGGACAGAAAAAGTGGTACACGTAACTAAACGACAAGCAAACGGCCAAACGCGCAAACTAGGGATCATCCAAATGGACTCTATAGGAACCGGCTTTGATAAAAGCAGGGCGTAGCAAATTTGCTACGATTTTCAAAAAAAAATACTTTTGAAAATCCCTTAGAGACCAAGGCTTTAGCCAAAATGTACGGGTGACAGATCCTTCCACAATGTACCCTGAGAAATACACCGGGCAATTCATGTTAAGCATACGACGATGCCCTTTAGAGTGAAAGCCTCGGGGGAAAAGGAGGTAGGTGATAATGCGCTGTACTTTCCAGACGCGGCGCACGCCGCGTCTGGAAAGTACAGCAAACTCGGAGAAGCAATTTAGGATAATGTCATTAAAGAGAAAAAAAAAGATTTTTTTCGCTGAGTGCTACTTACTACTTTTAGCCTCATATTAATGAGACTTCCTACGTCAATATACAACCCTGAATAAAAGACTAAGGCAATAGCTAGATAAAACAGCGAATTTGATTAATTTACCTACAGACGTAACCAATAAAAGAATGGAAGACAATGTAGTATAAGGCCAACTCCGAAATGATTAGTGTTTTATTTTGTTCATGCAGGCCCGGCCTTAGAGGGTTTCGGTCCGTAAACCTGAAAAAGTTATCATGGACGAGCCACATGCGGGGAAATCCGCACGTGTGGTTCTGACCGGGGGGGGAAAAAGCACCCTATCGGTATCTAATAACTATATTATTGGTCGCTTCTAGCACACCTCTAACTGTTGCCAATTTATTCTATAATAATTTAATAATAGACAATTTTACATATTTTTGCCAAATCTTTCTATTAATAAGTACGGCTAGCACTATAGTTATGTGTCTGGGTTATTTTAGAGAAGAGAGTTTGAATGCTTTTGAATCTATTGTCTTAATTCTACTTTCTACTTGCAGTATGCTCTTCATGATTTCGGCTTATGATTTAATTGCCATGTATTTAGCTATTGAGCTTCAAAGTTTATGTTTTTATGTGATTGCAGCATCAAAAAGAGACTCTGAATTTTCTACAGAAGCTGGCTTAAAATATTTTATTTTAGGTGCATTCTCCTCTGGAATTTTATTGTTTGGTTGTTCTATGATTTATGGATTTACTGGAGTTACCAATTTTGAGGAATTAGCTAAGATTTTCACTGGATATGAAATCACTTTATTTGGTGCTCAATCTAGTGGTATCTTTATGGGGATTCTATTTATTGCTGTAGGTTTTTTATTTAAGATAACAGCAGTTCCTTTTCATATGTGGGCACCTGATGTATACGAAGGTTCACCTACTCTGGTTACAGCATTCTTTTCTATCGCACCTAAAATATCTATTCTTGCCAATATGGTACGTGTTTTTATTTATAGTTTCTATGATCCAACATGGCAACAACTATTCTTTTTTTGCAGCATTGCTTCTATGATCTTAGGAGCATTGGCTGCAATGGCTCAAAACAAAGTCAAAAGACTTTTAGCTTATAGTTCTATTGGACATGTAGGTTATCTTTTTATTGGTTTTTCATGTGGAACCATAGAAGGGATTCAATCGCTACTAATTGGTGTTTTTATTTATGTATTAATGACCATCAATGTATTCGCCATAGTATTAGCATTACGTCAAAACCGTTTCAAATATATAGCAGATTTAGGTGCTTTAGCCAAAACTAATCCTATTTTAGCTATTACTCTGTCTATTACTATGTTTTCATACGCAGGAATACCCCCGTTAGCCGGATTTTGTAGCAAATTTTATTTGTTTTTTGCTGCTCTAGGCTGTGGAGCTTACTTATTAGCCTTAATAGGAGTTGTTACTAGTGTTATCAGTTGTTTTTATTATATACGCTTTGTGAAAATAATGTATTTTGATACACCTAAAAAATGGATTCTATATAAACCAATGGATCGTGAAAAATCCTTACTACTAGCAATTACTTTGTTTTTGATCAGTTTTTTCTTTTTATACCCTTCTCCTCTATTCTTAGTTAGCCATCAAATGGCACTAAGTCTATGTTTGTAAGTTGTATGTCTAATAAATAAATAAAATTTTTATAAGTTCAGCATAATATAATAGTAATAGTTGCATAATCCACAAGTCTGAATTGGATTCAAGACTGAATTCGAGCAAGGCCACAGAGCGTAGCTTTTCGCGGGGCGCGATAAAAAAAAAGAATTTTTTTCGCAGATTGGCCTTTGCTAAAAACGAGGAAAGCACTGCGCCTCCAATGACTCTCCGTACCGTTTTATTTCTTCATCCTCTCGGTTGTCTCCAGCCCCATCATTTGTTATGCGAATAATGTGGGCACAGCACCGGTTTAATTGCGTTTCGCGGAGAAATGATCACCGCAGCGTGAGGCTGCACCTGCGCCCTGAATCATGACAAATGATTTCTATTTGCCAAGCAACGAAGCGGCCCCCTACATTTGTCGGTCACTCTCTTCTGGTACCTTAAGCGACAGAAAAAAAAAATAGATTTTTGGAGAAGAAAACTGGGTGAATAAAAACCCAAGCGGAAAAAGGGACTTGAACCCTCAACTTCAGCCTTGGCAAGGCTATACTCTACCATTAAGCTATTTCCGCCAGCTCCGACAAGACAGAACAATAGGAAAAAAGTAAGAAGGCCTTTACACTTATCAGATGTATTCTTTTAGTAGAATTTGATGGATAGGCCCATGCTTGGAAAGATTCGAACTCTCAACCCCCAAATCCGTAGTTTGGTGCTCTATCCGATTGAGCTACAAGCACAAATTTCTTATTCTTAAGCACTACGTGTCATGTAGGCTGCATTACTACAAAGAAAAAACATATGTATATATGATATGAAAAAATATTTTAAGAATTGAAAAAAAAAAAGAGATATGCTTTTTTTTTCCCCTATTCATTTAAATTTAAGCGATGGTATACTTTGTAAATTAGGATAGTATTACCCTATTGCATTATTTCAAGGCGTTTATGCCTTCTGTGACTCGAAAAAGTTTATTATAGCACTGTGGTCAAATTAGTCAACATTTTGACCGCAGTTAAGTGATCTGGATGCATTATAACACGTTAGTAATCAAGTTCAAAAAAGAATACTTTGTTGATTTGATTAGCTCGCGTTTAGGTTTTACTGCTAAAAAAAAACAAAATATATATAGATTTTGTTTTCTCATTTCTCCTACCTAATTTATTGGCTCTATCCAAAAAGCGGAAATGCAGACGTTATTAAAGGTCGCTCTTGGTGTAATGTTGACCAGGTACAGAGTTTTTTTTTAGTTGAAAGCGTTATGGATTATCGTAGGTAAATGAAAAAAAAGGTGGCGTATAAACGGGCCACAGGCCGCAAATTGTACCACTTTTTTTTCTTTTTATTGCAGCGCAGCTCTGGCTGACCATTTTTCTCCGAAATAATTTTGTCCCTTTCGTCTAGGGGTATAGGACATCGTCTTTTCATGGCGAGAACACGGGTTCGAATCCCGTAAGGGATAGCCTTACTTACATATGCTCCGAGAGCCAAGCGAAATGAGCTTTCCAGTGCACGTAGGAATTTTTTGTCTGAAAAAGAAAAGGACACAAAAAAGTGGAAAAAAGACTTTTTTTTCAGTGTCTTCGCCCTTTATTCTAGTTTTTCACTGTTCTCCTTCATTCTTTTTTTTTGTGTCCTCCTGATGAATGAAAATCATAGAAAGCATAGTAATGAAAGGGCGCAGGGTATAGCGGCCAAAGGCCCCATTCCCATAACGAATAGAGCATAAGAAATAAGAAAGAAAAATTTTATGCAACTTTCTAAAAAAAACCAAGTAAGTGAAATATGCCTACAATAAATCAATTGATTCGTCATGGTAGAAAGTCAAAACGGCGCACACAACGTACTCGAGCCTTAACTCAATGTCCTCAAAAGCAAGGAGTATGCCTGCGTGTTTCGACGAGAACACCAAAAAAACCTAATTCGGCTTTACGCAAGATAGCCAAAGTACGTTTAACCAATCGAAATGAGATAATTGCTTACATTCCCGGCGAAGGCCATAATTTGCAAGAGCATTCTGTGGTTATGGTTAGAGGGGGTAGAGCGAAAGATTTGCCAGGTGTAAAATACCATTGTATTCGAGGAATTAAAGATTTGCAAGGAATACCGAGTCGACGTCGAGGCAGATCTAAATATGGTACAAAAAAACCCAAAGATTCTATATGAATTTATTTGTCAAATCATCGAATTTCAGCTTTGTTTTTGGTTTATCAAAGGCAAAGGCGGGAATCAAAAAAAATGAAAATTGGCCATTTAGCGGAAAAAATCTATTTTTTTTTTCAGAAAGCTTTTTTGCGCGTCGTTTATCGCATTGTAGATATTTATGCTATGCCCTGGAAGGGCATGTGCCATCAAGACCTAAAAGTCGTGGGGCAAGCATATACAATAGCTCAGACAATTTGGGCTATATCCGGGGCTTGCATGGTAAACAAAAACAATTAATAAAAAAATTGGTCCATATTTGCATGATTAATGGTAGAAAAACGAGATCTCGTGCTATTGTTTATAAAACTTTTCATTGTCTAGCTCAGCATGGCGATATATTAAGACTTTTGGTTAATGCCATAGAAAATGTCAAGCCTGTTTGTGAAGTGAAAAAGGTAAGAATTTCTGGTACTACTCAATTAGTACCATCTATTATAGCAACAAATCGTCAAGAAACCTTAGCCATTCGTTGGATGCTCGAAGCGGCAGCCAAACGACGTATTAACAAAAAAAGCATGAGCTTAGATCAATGTTTAGCTGATGAGATATTGGATGCTTCCCGAAAGATGGGGATTGCACGTAAAAAAAGGGATGATCTTCATAAACTGGCTCAAGCCAATCGTAGTTTTTCGCATTATAGATGGTGGTAAACTATTGAAAGTGGAAGAAAAAAGGGATCAGGCGACGAGGGAGGCGAAGCGCATTATTTAGAAACTTTTCTGCGCTTCGCCCCCTTTTGCTTTGCCCCATTCAGGGATTGGGGAAAGAAAAAAAAGGCCAAGCTTCGTTATGCGCTTGGCTACTCATTTATAAGGATCTCATGGCTTTTATCATAATTAAACTATTCGTCCTTTCTTAGAATTAGACATTAAGCGTCTCAGCGCAAGATAAGTTTGCCGCATCAAAGAAGGGTTGCAAGAGAGTGGGCGCAGCAAATATATATTTTTTTTGCTTGCTGTTTTTTCTATCAAAAAATCGACCAGAAAGCCAGTAATATTCGCGTAGTTTTTTTTTGTGCACCCTGCAGGTAGCGCACGATTATCAGCACACCGAGACGACTAAAGACAACTTTTGTCAAGCTGCGGGGGGGAGGAGTATCTGCGGCCTATTTGTTTTGGTAGGAATTAGTCCCCGGGGTCCTGGGACATTCGCTTCCGCCAACAGGGAACTCTACAAGGCCGCAGGGCGCAGCAAAATATATATATATATATAGAATATTTTTTTTTTCGTAGCTTTTTGCATCCCGCGCGTTCAAAGGTCTTCGACCATCGGTGTGCATTATTTTGCGTCATCAAAAGCAAATCCAGCTTTTTTATTATGGTTGATGATGACGCGCTTAAAAAGTAAAGAAGTGAGTGATGTAGCAACTGTTTTGATGCTCCTTACACCAGTCTTCTAATGAAGGTTTATAGCATCATTTAAATAAATACAAATTAAAATAGTAAAAACATAAGCTTGTAATATAGCAACACCTAATTCCAAACCAGTTAATGCGAATACTATTAGAAAAGGAGCAAGATGCGCTAAATACATAATACCTCCCATAGATAGCATAGTCCAAGCAAACCCGCTTAGAATCTTGACTAAACTATGACCAGCCATCATATTGGCGAATAAACGTATTCCTAGACTTAATGCGCGAAAACGATAGGAGATTAACTCGAGAAGTACTAGGAAGGGTGCTAACGGCAAGGGTACTCCTTGCGGCAATAAAAAACTAAAAAAATGAAGCCCATGTGTTTGAAATCCAACTATAGTGATTCCGATAAAAAGAGATAATGAAAGACCCAGGGTAATTATAAAATGACTTGTTACTGTAAAACTATAAGGTATCATACCAATAAGATTACTGAATAATAAAAAAAGAAAAGTGACAAAAATTAGAGGAAAAAAGCGTTGTTTCATCGAAGAAGGACCGCTTATTTGTTCATTTACCAAGTTAAGCACAAAATCATAAATAATTTCAACAAAGGATTGCCAAGCATTTGGTACTAAGTGTCCTCCATTTAAAGTAACGAAATGAACTAGAAGCAATACTAGACTGATAGTTAATAGCATAAACAAAGATGAATTGGGTCGGTAGGGGAAAAAAATATTTTTTTTTTGCTCTATTTGAACCTTACTTAGGCCCAGGGTTTAAAGCCGTTCCCCTCCTATAGAACCGTACGTGATAGTTGCCCATCATACGGCTCCTCTCTCTTCGGGACCGGCCCAAGGCCCAATAGAGGCTTTATTTTGGCAGCCATCTTCAAAAAAGGATTTTTTTTTACTTAGCCGAAGAGAGCCAGGACTACATTCCTCGCCGCTTATTTTGTGGGAGGTTTTCTATCCATCCTCGAGCGCATTCCACAGTATCCTGGGCACTCGCCCTCATAGCCGTCACCCCAGTTGATCTACCCGCGCGTTCTGTCTAGGATTCTTTAGGCTCGACCGGCGTGTGCCGGCGTGAACATGGTTTGTATCCTGACCCAGGGGCTTCCTTTCACCGTCTACCATCGGCTATTTGAGTAGATCAGTCCTCATATTCGTCTCCCTTCCAAAAGAGCGGCCATTCTCGAGATTCGTAAACCTATCCTGTACAAAACACTTTCCTGACTCCACGGCATCGAAGTAAACGGGAGTTGGATTATCGTCTAAAACCCCGACGAAGTGTTTACACCATCGAGTAGTGGGCGCGAGCTCCGCACGTAAATGAAAGATAGAAATTTCCTATATGAATAGGAATCAATGGAATAATTGCAAATTGTTCTAGCGGACTGCAAGTCATGATGAATTCTCTTTTTTTTATTTTAGCGCGAGGCGAAACTAAGAAGCTGCTTCGTTGCTTGACGCTCTTCAAGGCAAAGTCTTGAGAGAAAAGAAAAAAATATTTTTCTTTCTTTCGGTATTTTTTCATATATATATATTATATATGATGAAGAAATACCTCGAAGCCAAACTTGATTTGCCCTACATTCGCGCAGCGAATAGAGCGTTAATTTCTATTTATGTTTTTCTTTTCTTAAATAATGAATGGTAACTTTTTGGAAAAAAAGGAAAACGAAGCATAATCAAATGGATTTGAAGAGCTAAAAAAAAAGATTTTTTTTTCCTTTTATGCATTTTAGAATATATATGAAAAAAAATCTATCTATTTTTGTGCGCCTAGATTTTTTGTTGGTTTGCTGCGCGCTTTTCTTCTATAAGCTAATGGACAAAGTATGCGTGATTTTGTGCCATCCATGTTCGTTCTAGAAGAGAATAGAACTCAAAGTTTCTAAGCCTCTCCTTGCCCCAATTCCATAAGTTGGGGTCTTCGACCCCAACCATGTGCTTTCCAATATTTGGTCAACGAGCAAAAGTGAAAAGCGCTCATTTACATAGCTAATTTATGAATCGTTTCGTACGGAAACAACTCGAAGCGGTTTCAGCTCTGGGAGCCTTCGGTGATGCAAGGTTCAAGAGTGTCTAAGGGCACAAAGAATAAAGTTTAGAAATAAAGATGGTCATTAATTATCATACATGATGAATTTGCTTTATACGAATTCAAAATCGAAAATAGTCTACGGATTTCACGAGCGAAAAATAGTTTTGTACGCAAAGTTCGCCATCCATTTACTATTACGATATATCGAGATTTATCTACTCGACTGACGAGAACCTGAGACACTTTTTATTTATGATGTCGTTCCACGAAGTCTTCTAATGAGCTATATCCAAAGCGGGGGGAAGGAAGCGGATAAGAAAAAAAAAATACATATTTTTTTTGCTTCCTGTTGCACTTTATAACCGAAGGCTTCTTTCGTATCGAGAGCGCTCTTATTTCGCACTTCTTCTTCTGCTCCAGCAGGATCTCTTTCTCATGGGGCTCTTTTCTTATGACGTGTACATGTGTTGGCTTTAGTTGTTTTTTTGCTTGGTTTGTGTTTGCTCGCATCATCTGTTCTCCAGATGATGCGTAGAAAAAAAATCTATATATTTTTTTTCATTGTTAAAGCAAATGATAAAAGGGACTTAGTAAAATAACCATGATACTTTTTTCTGTTTTTTCGAGCATTGCTTTAGTCTCTAGTGTTATGGTAATACGTGCTAAAAATCCAGTCCATTCTGTTTTATTTTTCATCTTAGTTTTTTTTAACACTTCGGGTTTACTTGTTTTGTTAGGTCTTGACTTTTTCGCCATGATTTTTTTGGTGGTTTATGTAGGAGCTATTGCCGTTTTATTTTTATTTGTAGTTATGATGTTGAATATTAAAATAGCAGAAATTCACGAGAATGTATTGCGTTATTTACCTGTAGGTGGTATTATTGGAGTTATTTTTTTGTTGGAAATTTTTTTTATTGTAGATAATGATTACATTCCAATATTACCAACGGAATTGAGTACAACTTATTTAACATATACAGTTTATGCTGAAAAGATACAAAGTTGGACTAATTTGGAAACATTAGGCAATTTACTTTATACCACCTATTTTGTTTTGTTTTTGGTTTCTAGTCTTATTTTACTAGTAGCTATGATTGGGGCTATAGTACTTACTATGCATAAAACTACTCAAGTCAAAAGACAGGATGTGTTCCGACAAAATGCTATAGATTTTAAAAATACTATCAAAAAAATCAGAGATATTTGAAGGCTTCAGCTCTCTGAAGCCATTAAGAAGCTCAAAAAAAAGGTATATATATTTTTTTTTGTACGCTTCTTCTTTTTTATGTTGTGCCTTCTTAATCTCCGCTTTTCTTTTGCACAAAGCAAAGGAAGCGGGTAAACCCCCGGAAAGCAAAGGTTTTCCGGGACTAAAGTCCTTCGTAAAGCCAATAATGAATATGGAGCGAAAAGAAGAAAAGGTACATACAAAAATATAGATTTTTTTGACGTATGCCGGGGCGGACGACTTAAGGCCTACTTTACATTTTAGTGGTCGAACAATCGAAAAGTAAACAAATTTTCTATTTTCTAAAAGAAATTGCCGCGTGCTGCAAGCGCCAAAAAGCGTGGCGCGGAGCAACAAATAAAAATAGAGGTGGTGGCATGACGGCTCGTTTTCTTTTCCAAGTGACTGCATTGCCGTTGATGCATTTATCTTTTCTATCCAATTCAAACCCCCTTACTGCGACTTTTGCCTCTATGGCCAAAGGCGCGAAACGCAGCCAAATATTTTTTCCTGTTCTTTTTCTAGGAGTTCCGCAGTTAGCGCAAATGACTGTTAAGTGCGTTGAATATATTGACACAGGATTTAGCTTTTTACTATGCCATTGTTTAGAGCATGTCTAAACAACTACCTTACCTTTATCTGGAGACAAATTTGGAAAACGCAGCATACTATAGATTATGTCTAAGTTAGGCCTCATATGGATAAATCTTATTTATGGTTAAACGCAATTCATTTGGGTTTTTTTAGCTCTTGTTTATGTAAGTATAGCATGGTCAAGAGCGATCAAGCATAAAGCATGTAAATTTTTCATGTGTTTCCGCTTTGCGCTTAGTTTTGAATTCTGAATCATGGGGCTACTCTATGGCGTAGCATCTAATTACTATGTTATTGCAGAACTGAATCAAAGCCAAGTGGTTTTTCTATTCTATGAATAATTAACAAGTTGCATAATCTGCTACTTTGAATTTTTTTTAAGCATTGTATTGGTTTGACTGTCTGTTTCTAAGAGGTTAGTTATACTTATTAAAGCAAATAACCGAAGCCTTTGTAGGCTCTATTTCTCCTATATGATGGCACATGGTTAACGGAAGATTAATACTGATCAGGTAGAACAGATTCAGTTGTGCGAAGCACAATAATGAATGCGAAGCACTCGAAATGCATGATGCATCTTTAGTGTAGGGCCGAAGGCGCGGGCTTATTCGGATGTAAGTATGTAGGTTGTGTAGGTTTTTCCATTAATAAAGAGATCTATATTTTAGAAGGCTTAGCCCCCTCTACTTGAAAGGGCGGGACCTTCTCTTTCTCTCCTCTGCGTTTTCCTTTCCTTTCTTTTGTTCTTTATCTTTCTCTTTTTCTTCTCTCAAATAATCAAGTTATTATTCTAAATAAAAATATATGTATATAGAAGGAGAGAGAGGCTTGGCCTCTCTCTCTTCAGGAGGAGACAACAATGCTGTTAGGGAATCCTTAAGTCTGAATGTAAAGGCTTGGGTTACTAATGAATGAATCCCAGGAGTGGGCAAACTACAAAGAAAAAAAAAGATGAAAAAGCCTTGGAAGTCATGAGTACACTCCAATAGACGACTAGGATCTTAGACCTTCAGAACGTAGCCGACACTTTATATAATAGAATAAGAATAGAAAAGGGTTGTTGACGCGGTCTACTGGCCACCCCTCGTGACGGAAAATGCATTTGCTTCGGCTTATGCCTTCCATCTTTAATTCTATTAATTGGTTCTTTCAGCCGAAGCGGTCTTGCGATAGAACCCAGACTCCACCGTCTATAATAAATAGTTTATTTTGATGATGGGAATATTTTGGCTTTTTATGAGAATAAGGTAGACTAGAAAAGCCCTACGAATAAAAGTAAACTTAATAGGTAATAATCTGGGACTTCAGTACTCTTAACGTTTAGAGCTTAGGAAAGTGTTACGCATAGATGAAAAAAGAAAAATAATCTTATTATCTTTATTTAGCGTGGAATCTTAGGTTTAAAGTTCAAAATATTTTCTATTTTAAAGGTTGTTTAAATAAAATGACATAAAACAACCACACAAAGTTTTCATAATTCTCTGTCATTTTGGCAAAACGAAGACCTGTAGAGGCTGTTAAGATAGCTGCTAATGCCATAGGCGCTTTTACTGCGGCGGGGTACTTGGTTGTACGTGCACAATTTAAATAGAGCGAATGCATTAGAATTGTAAGAAAAAAGCCTAAAATTGAAAAAGCTAAAGTTCAATTATAAGGTACTTATTAATGAAGCTAAAAACACGGATCAGCTTTTGGAAGAAATTGAAGAGCGTTAAATGAAAGAAATTAAGGCTTGTTGGTTGGGTAGTAAAAAAAATGAGTACTGATGAAGAATGAACAGCCACGTCTAGATGATGCTGTTTAGCGTGTAGTAGAAGCTAAATACAACAAGCTGCAAGCTAAGGATAAGGGTCTTTGCGCGACAAGATTCGAGATCAGTATGCGGAACAAACGACCATAAAAGAAAAGCCACGAGTATCATAGGCAGACCTTCAACAGGCACCTAAAAAAAAATTACCACCTAAATTATCTATTAAGTACCCTGTCCCAAACGCAAACTTCTTCGTTTTTATAAGATATGAAGTATAAGATATGAAGGTATTTTTGTTTCTCGAAGAGCCATCGGGAACTTAGGTTCTTTTATTTATCGAGTTTCGCAAGTATATGTTTCTTAGGATCTAAATCCTATTAATTTGAACGTAGAGTTGTATGATGCGAAACTATCACTTACGGGGTGGGTTTAATCTTAGATTTTTTTATTTTCTGGGTTTTTATGGGATTATTATCGCGGGTTTGTCTATCCTAATGGGCGTCTAACAAAAAAATCGATTTTTTTGTTGGTTGGCCCTTTTGTGGGGCCTGTTGAAGGGCCGAAGTAGTTCTGAAAAAAACAAGAATATACCAAATGAGTTTGAAAAATACATGGCTATTTCCAATTGGTTATTGTGACGCTGCGGAACCTTGGCAATTAGGATTTCAAGACGCAGCAACACCTATGATGCAAGGAATAATTGAGTGCGCCTAGATATATCATCACGGTTGCAGAGCTCTGCTCCAACTCTGCCATATCTGCTCGAGCTGGCTATCGCCAGGATGTGAGCTACACAGGTGGGGCATCCTTAGCAATAAGATTGCCCCGAAAGCATCATGTGAAACTCGCAGAACATTGAGACTGCCCTCACTAGGATGCTTCGACAAGGCATAAGGGAAGATCAGGATAACAAACTTGATACGTGAATCTAGTCCATCCAATTCTGGACCGTATGTCTGGAGCAGAATATCAAGGCATACGCGTGGATAGTAAGCCTGCAAAACGGCCGAACTCGCGCTCGATATCAATTGCGAACACGGGACTTGAGTCCCCACGTAGCACTCTATACAGGAATAGCCCGAGAAATCAGGCATTCACGCAAGGATCTAACCCTTGAAAATCCGTGATGGTGGAAGCTGGGGAACTAACTCCCTGTACAAGGAGAATTCAGAGATCCCGTAGTAAGAATGCATAGTTTTAGCTATTAAGGGGATCAACCTAAGACCGTTTCGTATCCTCTCTGAGGTACATACAGAAGGGGCTTTGAAAAAAAAAATATATCTATTTTTTCCCCCTTATCTCAGTCAAAAAGCGAATAAAAGCCTGTAAATGCCAGAATGAAGCATACAATGGACTGTTACGCACTCAACGATACCACCATCATCTTAACTACGTGTTACGAAGCAATCAGTTTATAGCCTCGATGATGCCACTGCGCGATAGTTTGTGGAATAAAGCAAGCAAAAAAAATATATATATATATTTTTTTTTGCTTGCTTCTGTGCAAGCTTCTTTGCTGACTGATTGTCTAACACATGCCCACTTTGTTCGCCTTGCGAACAAAGGAAGATGCGCGTAGCGCCGTTACGTTTCCTATTTTGTTTTGGAGAAGAGGGCAAAGCATGCTTCTTTGCCCCTTCTCAGGCCAAGGTTCGAGGTAGCGAGCTTTATGACGGAAAACTGTCACGTATGGTTCTGAGGGCAGACACCGAGCGCTGACCCCTATCTTACATCATGATATTTTTTTCTTTTTAATAATTATTTTGATCTTTGTATTATGGATGTTGGTTCGCGCTTTATGGCATTTTCACTATAAAAGAAATCCAATTCCGGAAAGAATTGTCCATGGGACTACTATAGAGATTATTTGGACCATTTTTCCTAGTATTATTTTGATGTTTATCGCTATACCGTCTTTTGCTTTATTATATTCAATGGACGAGGTAGTAGATCCAACAATTACTATCAAAGCTATTGGACATCAACGGTATTGGAGTGCGCCCTTTTACAAGAATAATGGAAGTGCAACGAAATGCACCGGACTGGTTCTATGGTCTGCAAAGCTTCTGGCTTACCAAAAGAAAGATGAGCCAAAATCATTCTTCGTTTGACGTTGAAAGACTTGAGAGACTAGAGCATGCCAGAAACGGGGAGTTAAGGTTAAACCTATAGACTGAAAAGGCTCCCCTAGCTAATAGGCCTATGGTTCCATTCTTTAAGTCGCTAGAGGTACACATTCCTCTTCTCGATGTAGGCAATATACGAGAAATAGACTGCTCAGCCTGCAATGTCCAATAACAGCGCTGAAATATTGAATCTATCAGCACCACAGCCAGTGGCATACGACTTCGAATCTAACAGGCCCGGCCCCGTCATTTTTTGGAATAGGGGATCCCCTAACGTTGGCAACAACCACGGTAGTGGCAAAACTGCCGGAAGAAGAAGAACGAGCCTCTCCGAGGCTTGCTCTTCTCCTTTGGGGACGGAGGTCCTCCAATAGGTAACATCAAGAACAAGAACTTTACCTTTACCGAAGGGGGCCAGCGCTTATACTGTACTGAAGTCTCGGCCGCTCGCGAGGGACGTCGGGCAATTTCGGCGAAAACTCAAGGGTCACAGAGAATTTACTTACGGTGGAAATGTTACTACTATTTTAATCTATTCGACCTAATAAAAAGTTACAAAACTGCATATCGCAAGATCAAATGAAAATTTGGGAACATTACTTCAGGAGTCGGCGAGTCCACTCTCGACGATTCAGGGCGTGACCCGTCTTATCATCATCGATAAAATGAAGGACAGATCCTTTCAGTTTCAAGCAACCGGTAAGTTTTTTAAAACATCAATAGGTGCTAGGAACAAGAAGGAAACAGGAAGCCTATTGCTAGAAAACAATGGGCGAGGACATAAGGCCCAGAGATTGATAAATAAACCATGGGTTCACTGGGTCATTCCTACCTACAACTTGGACTATCACCCCTTTTTTCGAACGTTACACTTATTGAACAAAGGATAACTAGATTGGATTCGTTTTATGTGGTTAACTATGCAGTAAGGTCCCATACTTTTTTTCTTCTATATGATCTGTGTCTTGCTTGTAAAATTACTGAAATTGCGGAAGCACATTATTACAGACATATTAACAAAAAGGCCAAAGTTTTGACCTTGAAAGGTTTCACTAAGATCATAGTTCAATAAAACAAGAAGCAGACCCCTGATAACGGCACCTGAAGATCCACTGTAGTATATTACGTTTTATTCCCGGGTAAAAAAGAACTAGACATTGTACTCTTCGAGTTTTGATGAGCGTGGAGAGCTGTCTGCGGGGAAACTTGCAAGTACAGTTTGGTGGGAGGCGTATGGGCTCTTGGGACCAAGGACTGGTCGTCGACCCAACCTTATGAGTATTCAGACTATAACAGTTCTGATGAACAGTCACTAACTTTTGATAGTTATATGATTCCAGAAGATGACTTAGAATTGGGTCAATTGCGCTTATTAGAAGTAGACAATCGAGTAGTTGTACCAGCAAAAACTCATCTACGTATGATTATAACATCTGCTGATGTACTTCATAGCTGGGCTGTACCCTCCTTAGGTGTAAAATGTGATGCTGTACCTGGTCGTTTAAATCAGACTTCCATTTTTATTAAACGAGAAGGAGTTTACTATGGTCAGTGCAGTGAACTTTGTGGAACTAATCATGCGTTTATGCGTGCGCCCGAATAAATAGGCCGACTGCTGAGCCTATTCTGGCTCAGTCGCACTTTCTCGAACAAGACAAACCTGGGTGCGAGCTATCCAAAAAAGCTATCATAGCAATATCATGGCTAGAGCAGTAGGGAAAAGCCGGGGATCGATGGGCCTGCCCCCATTAGGGCTCCCCGGGAAAGCAGAGGATATGGTTAGGATAACGAGCTTGAAACGCGGAGCCCGTCCTAAGCTGGACCGAACGTCCCAAGCAGGATATAGCGGCGAGCGAGTGGTTAGTAAACCAATAGTGTTAAACCCGCAGTTGATGGCATTAGCTTCTGCGGCACTCGGGAAACCACAGGGCACTCCATACAGAGTAAGTCCGAGAGATCAGACGCCCGCGCAAGGACCTAAATTCTCACTAGGAGGTAAAACCTAATTCGGACCTATGGAAGTCGGGGCTAAACATCCCCATGACAGTGTCGTGAGGGAGTTCAGAGGCCTCATAGTATTACAGGCCTCTTCAGGTCATGCGAAGGGGGCCAATCCAAGATCGTACTTTTCCTTTACTAAGACAACAGGAGCTCTCAACAAGTCTATACGCTAGTTTACGCTCAAGTTAAACTGGACAGATCTTGTTTGTCTCTCAACGGCCATATAGGTAAAAATCTACAAAAGCAAACACGGCAGATACTACTATGGATTCACCCCAATGAATATTGAGCGATTCTTTGTTTGGTACGAGGCTATTTGAAAAAAGCAAAAAAAAATGACACCGAGATCTGTAAGGAATACTCTGAATAGAAAAAAACCCCAGCCCATTTAGTAAATAAGCCGAGCAAAAGTCATTTATTTTTCACACCGCCAAAAATACCCAAGCCAAGCGAGATCAAAACGAGGGCAGCAGCACCGTGTGAAAAGACCTCCGGCTAATGCTGGAGGTCCTATTTTCTGCCTACTTTATTTGGTTGCTTGCGCGGATTTCGGCCTCACAAAGGAAGCCAAGGATATGTTCCAATTACACGCGGGCCCGCTAAGGGCCGAAGGCCATAAAGGTTTTTAAGTTTGAGCAATTAGCGCTCCCGCGTAAGATTGTAGATGCGAGCTGGGGCGCCAAAATTGGCTCGCTCGGGGTTATTTTGATTGTGTACTATTTACAGATCTAATCGGGGAGATATACATAGAGGTGAGAGACGTAAGAGCTAAAATTCGCTCGGGAAATGTTACCTATGACTAGTGTAAGTATAAAACTGCTGTGTGGACAACAAATACCACGGCGCCGCCAACAGTGATTTGTGGGCTGCGGCGCAGATTAAGATACTGAGAACTCTAACTATTTTGCCTAAGGTCCAAGGTTAAGATCTAGGAAGGTGAGCAGTACGAGCTGAAAGGCTCCCATACTGTTCGGAGGGCAGGGGCTCTTCCTGACCCCTATCCATTGTTGTAGAAGCTGTTTCTTTGGATGATTATGTTTCTTGGATATCAAATAAATTAGACTAAAAAGCAAACAGGACGAATTATGAGTGTCTCTCAAAAGCATCCTTATCATTTAGTAGATCCAAGTCCATGGCCTCTTTTGGGTTCATTGGGAGCTTTGGCAAGCACCATTGGTGGTGTTATGTACATGCACTCTTTTATGGGAGGTGGAACACTTCTTAGCTTAGGTTTGGGAATGATCCTATATACTATGTTTGTATGGTGGCGCGATGTTATACGTGAATCCACTTACGAAGGACATCATACATTTGTGGTCCAATTAGGACTTCGCTATGGTATGATTTTGTTCATTGTGTCTGAAGTCATGTTTTTTTTAGCTTTCTTTTGGGCTTTTTTTCATTCTTCTTTGGCACCTACGGTAGAAATTGGAGCTATTCGGCCCCCCAAAGGAATTGATGTGTTAAATCCTTGGGGAATTCCTTTTCTAAATACCCTTATTTTACTTTCATCTGGAGCTGCCGTGACTTGGGCTCATCATGCTATATTAGCTGGATTCAAAAAACAAGCTGTTTATGCTTTAGTAGCTACCAGGCGACCGTCAGATTACCAAGGAAACTTTTTGATTACCTCTCGTAATCATACCATTGCTGATGCTCGCAATGAGACGGATGCAACTTACCATTTAAACCAACCGGGACAATAGCATGTTGCAAAAGGAAAAGACAGGGTTGACCAACTCTAGAGAACTTTTCCGACCGTGTCTTGGAAATATAGCCGAATGGGTCATTCATGAATGTGAGGTGTTTATGAGACACTAACTCGAGCGTGTTCGGTCAGGTTATTGACCAACCGAAAATATTACAGCGCTATCTCCTCCATGGCAGAATGGTAGCCTGCCTGTGGCAGAGCAGGAGGAGGTCCCAATTTCAATATGAAACAAAAACACTGGAAACACGGCTGCTTTTTTGTCCGAACTAGCACTATTAGTTGGAAATCTTATGTGTTTTCATGTAAGTATAAGAGTACCTTGGTAGTACCGGTGAACTAGATAGCCATGATCCGGCTATCTGGGACGGAGGACTCGTAGTATCCGCCTACCCGAAAGAGAGCTGGCAACAGTAAAGCACTTGACTCGATCTCATTCGTTTAAGGGCAAAGCGAGAAGGAGTCTAAATCATTGTACAGAAATGATTTTCATTTATGGACTTTACCTGATTGACACGGGAAATCTGACTTCAGGTCTGAATAGAATTAAGCCTAAGCCTTTATAAAGCACTACGTGCCCTATAGAGTAAAAAATCAGGTTGGTGAGCCGTGTGATAGGTAACTATCTTGCACGGTTCGGAGAGCACTTTATTATGTCAGATGAGTAAACGGCGACCAAGTTGTACGGCTCTATGAAGTAACTTTTGACTCTACCATTTTGTTGGCTCTAGTCTTCACCGGGTTTCAAGGAATGGAATATGTAGAAGCACCTTTCACGATTTCTGATGGTATTTATGGTTCTACCTTTTTTTTAGCCACAGGGTTTCATGGTTTTCATGTTATTATAGGTACCATTTTCCTAATAATATGCGCTATTCGTCAATATCTAGGGCATTTTACCCAAACGCATCACTTTGGCTTTGAAGCAGCTGCTTGGTACCGGCATTTTGTTGACGTGGTTTGGTTATTCCTATTTGTATCCATTTATTGGTGGGGAGGTAATTAAAAAAAAGAGAAAAAATCTGAAACAGTTTTTTTACCAACCTAATCATACTTTATTTAAAGATAGAATTTCCTTTAGTCTGCTTTTTTTTCCAAGAACTGGGCTTGTAATGATGGTGGTATTCGTGATTAATTCTAGCGATTCTAATATGGATCCTAGTACTTTTTAGAAGGAAGGTATCCATATACTGGTGATGTCACGAGGCAAATATTTTGATAGACTTAAAAGTTATCAATAACTTAATTATTACTCTAAGAGGAAGCTTGAGGTCTATAAGGGGCATTATGATGTCAATCCAGAGGGCATAAAAAGCATCCCGACCTTGTCGCTGAAAAAAGAATATGTTTGCTATGCCCTATCACGTAATATGCAACCTGCCTTTTTTTCTAATAGCAGTTGAATGGATAAAACCCTAGCTGCTTAAAAGCGACCGTTAGATTTGCATAAGAAAAGCGAAGAAGGTGGTTGACCAAGGCCGCGCGGCACGCGCGTGCTTGTCCTAGGCCGGTTTGCTTAGGGTGTTGCTTACGCAGCGCTTTGGAGAAGCTTTGTGCTGATGGTATACCAGTAACATTTTTTTTGTGGGAACCGAATAATAAATATAGCTTTGTGGTCTTCTTCGTCCATCCTGCGGGGGTGCGCGGCTTATGTGAGAACCCGCGCGCCCCCCTCCCCCTCCTTTTCGTGTCTGTCTGGCCTCGACCGCTTCGTTCATAAAACGTGGCATTATGTAAAGTTTACATACATATTAAAATAGATGGGCTAGATGCACTAAACAATAAAACTACTTCATTAATTATAGGAAATGCTTATATGTATTTTGGAAAGATGCGTAGCATTTGGTTGGTTTTGCAAACAAAGAAAAAAAAATATATATATATTTTTTTTCTTTGTTTTACTAATCAGTAGAAAAATATGCTATGCTCCGCGGCCTAGTTGATTTTACGAGCTTGTTGGATCAGCCCGAATTGAATCAAAGCTTTGGAAAGGCTGAAAAGCCGGTTCTTCGATTGAACATGGAAAAAGAGAAATGAATGCATTCTTCTCGCGCAAGTGTTTTGTCAATGCCTAAAAGCAAGGAGCCGTAAACCATATATAGAGCAAAAAAATCTATATATAGCTCCGCGGTAGGTGTCTGTGGCACTGGCCATAGCGAATGTTGGTGTCATGTTCATAATTCTTATGACATTTCACAACTTTATTCTAGAAAAAAAAGGCAACAAAATGAGACTGTATATCATTGGTATTTTAGCGAAAATACTTGGAATAATAATACCCCTTTTACTAGGAGTAGCCTTCTTAGTTCTAGCTGAACGTAAAATAATGGCTTCTATGCAACGTAGAAAGGGTCCTAATGTTGTGGGATTGTTTGGATTGTTACAACCTTTAGCAGATGGTTTGAAATTGATGATAAAAGAACCTATTTTACCAAGTAGTGCTAATTTATTTATTTTTCTAATGGCTCCCGTAATTACATTTATGTTAAGTTTGGTTGCTTGGGCTGTTATACCGCGCGCCGTGCAAGGTGCTTTCGTCGCTATGGGGCATATCCTGGTGCCCGATCTCTAGTCTGCGTTAATGGAGTAAATCACCCAGAGGTAGCGTTGCCGCAATGCGCGTGGAAAAGCATCTGGGAAACCAAGTCACAACCCATATTTCAAAGGACGACTCGGAAGATACTGTTGGGGTTGATGAGGCTGACGAATCCGAATTACGTAGCTGCTGAACGACAGCATTCACCAAGCCAGCGGGTAACGACTTGGTCCTGGAATCGGTTCTTTTGGTAGGTATAACGGAGGCCGAAGACGGAAAAAAAGAAAGATTTTCGGGGGCATTCTCAGTAAGGGAATAATACTATGCGGACATCTTACCTCGACAAACAGGTGAAAAAAGTCGAAGACGCAATCACGGGATCGACCTACTCTCTAGTGAGAGGGTCGGCGGAGCCGCTATAGTAAGTAAATAGGGAAATCGACCAAGCCAGGTACTGAAGGGCGGCAGTCATGATCCGATGGTAGAGCGCCACAAATGTGGTGAAGGCGGCGACGCTTCAACTCTTCTGAGAAGACGGGTTGGTCATAGCAGACACAATAATGCTGCTACGATCTCATTCAATAAGTACCTCGTAAAGCGCGTCAATATATATATATATATATATATATATTTTTGTTGATGTGCTTTAGTAAATCAGTGGCGGAGAGCTTTATGACGGAAAACTGTCACGTATGGTTCGGAGGGCGGGGAAATCTCCGACCCCTACTTTTGATTATGGTATGGTATTGTCAGATTTAAATGTAGGTATACTTTATCTATTTGCTATATCTTCTTTAGGCGTTTATGGTATTATTACAGCAGGCTGGTCCAGTAATTCTAAATATGCTTTTCTAGGAGCATTACGATCTGCAGCTCAAATGGTTTCTTATGAAGTTTCTATCGGTCTTATTATTATCACCGTACTCATTTGTGTAGGTTCTCGTAATTTTAGTGAGATTGTAATCGCGCAAAAGCAGATATGGTTTGCTGTGCCCTTGTTTCCCGTATTTATTATGTTCTTCATTTCTTGTTTAGCAGAAACTAATCGAGCTCCTTTTGATTTACCAGAAGCAGAAGCTGAATTAGTCGCGGGCTATAATGTAGAATATTCTTCGATGGGTTTTGCTCTTTTTTTTTTAGGGGAATATGCTAATATGATCTTAATGAGGTGTGGAGCTTTGCATCTGACATTCGTTGGGTTGCGGCCCTCTGCAGGAGCCAGTGCCCTTTTAAGGGCCTTGTGCAGTAAATCCTTCTGAGCGATCTGAAGACCAGTAGGCTTGCGAAGCTTTCGGAGAAGGGTAGCCTGGTGTGTCAGCACAACAACGAAACGCGAACTCATCGGACGACCTATCTAAGACTAGGGAGATACCCTAACTAAGTGGGTACCTCGTAACTTTTCCCCAGACCTATACGTGTACCGAATGCTCATACGGGAAAGTGCGCTCCTAGGTCTGGAACTAGGGAGGGTTGCTGCGAGAAAAAACTTCTCGTCTCATCCAGGGGGTGCGAACACACCTGCGCGAATTACAGATGACAGCTACAAGGGTGGCAGGGGAAGGAAACAGTACCCCATATCCGGGGATGAATGTAAACCCATTGAACAGGGATAATCATTCTGGTTCTGGGAGATAGAACTCAGCGGCGGTGGTGGACATTAGTCTGAAAATCGGGCGTAGCGAGCCCAAATCACTAGGGCGCAAAGCGCAGCACCTATATTATTGCGGACAATAGACTACTACTCGCGCCTTATTATGAGCGAATCCAGTCTAAACCAAGCAGCTTAAAATCTGACGGAAAAGAAATTTTTCCCGCTCTGTGCCGATCATCCACACTCAAACATCCATGCGAGGCCTTCGTGATTCGAAAACCTAAGCGTAGCTTTGGTTAGAGGGGATGAGACTCCAGATTTCCAGAACGGAGCCGTATGACGCGAAAGTTTCATGTACGGTTCTTTGAGAAGGGTGTGAATATTTACTATTCTCAGGCCCCAAGGGGCCACGAAGCTACACCCTTACTCTCCTAGTCTATGTACATTGCTTTTTCTAGGAGGTTGGCTGCCCATCCTAGATATTCCTATTTTTTCTGTGATTCCGGGTTCGATTTGGTTTAGTATCAAGGTTCTTTTCTTTTTGTTTGTATATATATGGGTTCGTGCAGCATTTCCACGATATCGTTATGACCAATTAATGAGGCTTGGTTGGAAAGTATTCTTACCTTTATCATTAGCTTGGGTAGTTTTTGTATCTGGTGTTCTAGTAGCCTTTGACTGGCTCCCTTAATTCATTGAACAATTTCACTGCAGTGCAACTAAAAAATATATATTTTTAATTAAAAAAAACTCCGTTAAATAGCAGCTAAAAAACCAAATGAATTGATTATTGATTAGAAGAAATAGAAAATAATATATTTTATTCGTTCTATTAACTTCATAAATGCAGGCTTTGAGAGAAGGAGAGAGAGGCCAAGCCTCTCTCTCTCTTTGAGCGTTCCAAAACGAATAAAATATATATATATATATTTTTTTTATCTAAGGCCTTGTAATGATGGGTAAATCCTGCCCATGATGGATTGCGTTAATCATGAAGAACACAAAGTTTCCATGATCCGCGAAAACGAGAAAGCACGAAACATTCATATGGCAAGACGACTATCGATTCTTAAACAACCTATATTTTCTACATTTAACAATCATTTGATAGATTATCCAACCCCAAGCAATATAAGTTATTGGTGGAGTTTTGGTTCGTTGGCTGGTCTTTGCTTGTTCATTCAGATAATTACAGGCGTTTTTTTAGCTATGCATTATACGCCTCATGTGGATTTAGCTTTCTTAAGCGTAGAACACATCATGAGAGATGTGAAAGGCGGCTGGTTGCTTCGTTATATGCATGCTAATGGGGCAAGTATGTTTTTCATTGTGGTTTATCTTCATATTTTTCGTGGTCTATATTATGGAAGTTATTCGAGTCCTAGGGAATTAGTTTGGTGTCTTGGAGTTGTCATTTTACTTTTAATGATTATAACAGCTTTTATAGGATACGTACTACCGTGGGGTCAATTTGGCCCCTCCTTCTACTAATAGGAGGATAAAAAACCCCACTAAATGCGGGAAACTCTTTATTACTAAGGTACTTTTCTCCCATGGAAGGCGCGAAATGGATGATTTTTGGTGGCGATCCCTAAAATTTTAGCCTTGCTGTCTTGTGTGGGTTTAAATTCTAAGTAAAAATCCTTAGCATGTCATCATAGACAATCCGCAGGAAAACTTTTGCTACACAAGAATAGGCGTCTTCGGCCTTGGAAAAAATAGCATAGAGATTTCCTCAGAGACTACACGTGGGGTGCCTAGTCTATCATCGATCTTTGGCTAGGTAAATATATAGTCCCGTTTCTCTCTAAAAAGTCATGTCTATTTCACTCTAATGAATGAATAAATAAAGGCCGGAGGCCTATTGGAGTCTTCTTATGGTCTGGTCTATTTAAGGCGTATATTAAGTTTTTATTTATAAGCCTTACTTAAGCAGCTTTGTAACCTTTTGCCATAACAGATCCAGGATAATAGGGTTTACTTTCAATTCTTGCTCCGGGGATATTTGAGTAACACCCAATTTAACGAATAATAGTAAGGCCGAAGGCCCGCCAGTATCTAGGATTTCAAATCAAAACCTCGGCTAGTTTTAATTGGTTCCTGTTTTTTTTTTTGCAGTTAAGAGAGTTTCTAAGAAAATTATTGACTATTCGACTCTTGGAGCATTAGCCTATTGGCTTATGGATGATAAGGCCAAAGAGCGCGCGGGCCTTATTCATACAAATAGTTTTACCAAAATACTGCAGAAAAAATTTCGTATCAGGGCTAATTCTAGTAAAAAAGACTTTAAATCGCTGCTCGATATTCTGAGTGAAATGCTGAAATGAAAAAAAAGCGGTGGAGCCTGACATCATTCATCTATAAAGTCTAAAAAGGGTGTAGAAAAGACATGGTTTGGGGAAATTTAGGCAAATGAGTTTTTGGGGAGCTACAGTCATTACGAGCTTAGCTAGTGCAATACCTGTGGTAGGAGACACTATAGTAACTTGGCTTTGGGGTGGTTTCTCGGTAGATAATGCTACCTTAAATCGTTTTTTTAGCCTTCATTACTTACTTCCTTTTCTAATAGCTGCCGCTGCTATTATTCATCTTGCTGCATTACATCAATATGGCTCTAATAATCCATTGGGTATCAATTCTTCTGTGGATAAAATAGCTTTTTATCCCTATATGTACGTAAAAGATTTAGTATGTTGGGTAGCTTTTGCCATTTTTTTTTCCATTTTTATTTTTTATGCACCTAATGTTTTGGGGCATCCCGACAACTACATACCCGCGAACCCTATGTCAACTCCGGCTCATATAGTGCCAGAATGGTATTTCTTACCAGTTTATGCGATTCTTCGAAGTATACCTAACAAATTAGGGGGTGTAGCTGCCATAGGACTAGTTTTTGTGTCATTATTTGCTTTACCGTTTATTAATACATCGTATGTACGTAGTTCAAGTTTTCGACCAATTCACCAAAAATTATTTTGGTTGCTTTTGGCAGATTGCCTACTTTTAGGCTGGATTGGATGTCAACCTGTGGAAGCACCATATGTTACTATTGGACAAATTGCTTCAGTTGGTTTTTTCTTTTATTTTGCTATTACGCCCATTCTCGGCGAATTAGAAGCTAGATTAATCCAAAATTCTAATGTTTGCGAGGACTTAAGTCCTCGTAAGCTTTCCCACATTTTTAAGAATTCAATTTATGTTGTGAAATGAAAAGCCATCAATTTATTAACCGTCTTATTACCAAATTCCCGTATCCGGTTTTTACCTATTATTTCTGCATTAATTAGTGGTGTGTTTTTAATTGCACCACTTTTCAAACCTATCATCGCACTTTGTAAAAATTGGAAAAAAAATTCTAGAGGATTTGAACAAGTATCCTTGCCGGGATTGCTCTAGCAATTACAGCGAATATTTCAGGAATCCAGCGTCGGTCAAGAATTCCGGATCAAACAAAGTTTCTGTCCAGAATTCTTGACCTATGAGACTTCGCCGAAGTTTATCTGCTCATAGTTCACAAGAGATTTTGACAAACAGATTAAGAGAAAAGGAGAGGTTTTGCGCTGCGGCATCTCCGTACTAAATTTATTGGAGCTTACGCCCTGGCTAGAGAAGTTATAGTAGAAGAGGGTATTATGGCCCAGACGTGCCGCCGTCTTTTTTTTTCCATTGATTTCGTTTCGTTTATCTCTTCATTAATCTGCCGAGATTTTGCTGATTCCACACCAGACCCAGCTACGACGCAAAAAACGTCTATGCCTAGAACGTATCAATTAGCTACTTTTATGCGCAGTATACTGGGAATTTTTTTTTTTATACCGGACATAGACGTTTTTTGCGTTCCGCTAGTCTTATTATAGTAAGCGCGTAATCATCCGAATAGTTGTCGTCTACTGTTTCAATTAAATTTGATGATTTAGCACATTGCAAAATTGAATTGACTTCGTGGAGTCTTCCGGAGAAATTATCATTATATATTCTGTTATGATGTTGGCACGGCGGCGGCTATTAAAAAAGTTGTTTTTGGTATTAGAACCCCAGTCATTAAGGCTTTTGTAGCTTCTACAGCAATGACGGCCTATAGCAAAATAAAGTCATAGAGGCGTCTCGAAGCTTAATAAGTACGGTAGCAATGCCCGGCCCGGGCGACCGGTCCTGCCCAACATCGTGCTCGAGGGCCGGTGCTGTTTACCGCCCAGCGAAGAAGCTTCTCCCAGCTGAGTAACCGCTCGCTCCTTATGACAGCCAGGATGAGTTGGCAGTAGCACGGCGCGAATCTCCTGCTATTGGTCGAGAGCCTTACTTGATAACGAATCGGTTAGAGCTTTCCACTTGGTGGATGGCTTTAATCCCTTTAGAGTTCACGGATCCCGCGACTGTTTTTTTAGCTTATTTCAGTTCTTCGTATATTTCTATCTTACTTAATTGATGGTTTAGAAGAGATGCCATGAAAAAGTTTCATAGCATAGTCTCAAAATAGAATATAACACATAGAAAAAAAAAAATAAATTACTCTATTCGTTTCTAGGATCTTTTATACTTCAATTTCGATTTTGGTTGGTTGTTTATTCTGATTTTTTTCTTGCTTTATTGCGGGCAAGTAAATAATCTACTGCGGCTTTATGAAAAACCATTTCTAAAAAAATCTATATTTTTTTTTGCTTCATGTTTTCCGGATTTATCAAGTTTACCAAGTTTACAAGCTCGAATCGGTTAAATTCGTAGCAGAGCACTCTGTAACATTTTAACATTTGCACTAGAGACTAAATGCTACACAACGTATTCACTGTGCTGTGCTTTGCGCCCAATTTTGCATTTTTCTATTCAGTTAATAATTTTTTTATTATTCCTTGCCCCCGCAAGTTAAAGGGTGAAGCTTTTTAATGTAAGCTATACAAAGATTCTAACTTTGGGCCTAAGACTTTCGTGAGCGAGTCCTTGGCTAATTAAGTCATTAAGGTGGCTCTCTAAATGGCTGCAGTAGGTAAAGGCTTGAGAAGCGCAAGCTTCGTCCTTCGTAAATTCTGCCAGATCACATCAATAAAGTAAGTGTCCAAGATCAGCAAAGCTCCCAGCTTTTAGACGTTTCGCGCTTTTGTAATATTAAAATATGCTTCGCTCTTTAACTCATGTTCTAATGTGTTTACTTTTTAGAAAAAAAGAGACGATTTGTGGATAACCAATCGTTTTTCAAATCTCTGATAGCTACTTTACCAAAATGGATACATCAATTTCAAAAATCAAAACATGAAAATATATTCTATACCAATCCTGATTACCTATTTCAATTATTATGGTTTTTGAAATATCATACCAATACACGTTTTCAGGTCTTAATTGATATTTGTGGAGTTGATTATCCTTCTCGAAAACAAAGATTTGAAGTAGTTTATAATTTACTAAGGGCGACCGCGAAGTAACCGAATAAAGTGCTCATTCGTATCAAACGAATGAGACGTTGTAGAAGTCTGCAACGAAACGGCCACGACTTATTTGACGGATATACCGCTAGAGACACCCAACAGGACGAACTTCCAATGGGGAACATAGCCTGTCGTGAAAGGGGATCACAGGGAATAGCCAACCCGTAGGCGATACCCAACCGTGTCTTTAAAACGCAGTTGAACGGGAAAAAAAATTTATTTCTTTTTTTTTCATTCGTAAACGTGAGGTGTAGGTGGGATATTAGCCCGGGCGCATTAGGCAAGACTCGAATGAAGTATCATAGCGTCTTCTTCGTACGACGGAGCTTAGTGACAATCGTACCAGGACAACGAAGGAACCAAGATCCCCAAAAGTATTTTTTTTCTTTTTGCTATGCTCATAAAAATTGAAGTAAAGGGCGAAGCTTCAAAGGCACAGCACTTAAGGGTATCTAAAGCACCTGAAGCGCACTGCGCGAAGATGCCCAAGAGCATCCAATTACGAGCATTCGGTGGAACCGGTGAACCATACATTTTTCTAGATAGAGATGCGTGGGACAGAGGGCTTGTAGTACCTGCCTAGTCTTTGCTTCGAGAACCATGGTTCTCGAAGCAAAGAAGTGCTGCTAGAAAGCGAAAAGAAAGCGCTGGCACTGTATGACGGAGGGGAAGGAGCCTAAATCGACGTACCCCCTCCTAGCCAAGGGGGTACGTTGCGTACTCAAGCAGCACGAAGGGACCGAGATTGAGCTTGGATGAGACTAAGCAGTTAAAAAAAATATAGATTTTTTTGCTGCTTCGACATATTCTAATCGTCTGCATGTTTTTTGGAAACATTGTCATAAAGAGCAGTTCCAGACAGAAAGCCTTTTTCAGCTTATAAAGAGTATCAATCTGTGGATTACCGCCTAGAAAAAGCTTTTACCTAATCAAGGTTTGAATAATGATGCTTTTAGGAAACCTACTATATGTGGCACTTTGATCAAAGTACCATAAACACTGGAGGACTAGGTAATCCACTTCGAATTACATTTTAAAGCAAAAAACGCTAAAAGCGTGCAGCAAATAATTTTTTTTTCTATGTAGCTTTCCTCGGCCACACTGCGATACATAGAGCCATAATTGAGACAGTAAGAAACCTCGGTCTAGGCCATCCGCAAGCGTGTGTTTCACAGATGATTTTACTATTTAGAGTAATTGGTCCACGAGCTCTGGCAGAAAAGATACTTGACTTGGTTACATGATTTATTGAAGTACGGCTTTAGCTTAGGCTTGACCTGGATAAGACCCTAATAACCTGAACCAAAATTAATAAAATTTCTTTCCTTGGATATCTTACTAGTTGCAATTCAGAATATACCTACAAGTTTTTACAACAATATGGCGGCAATTAGATAATATATAGAATCCATCAATCTGGTGGGCTTAGCTTACTTGTCAATATGTGTAAAATGATAAACCCTCTGGCGATTTTATGATAAATGAAGTAACCCGAAACCCTGTTTTGCTTAGCTTCAGTATCTTTAAAGCTATTCAGTAGTGAGCATTGACCTTCATTCTACCTTGCCCTGTCAATTAGTAGCATCTGGCAAACTCTAAAAACCAATGTATAACGCACCGCGCTTAAGCTACATACTATGTATTTCATTGGCTAAAACATATACAAATTATATAAGAAAGGCAAAGCCCGCTCGAATTGCATAACTCATTTGCCTACAAAAATTACCACAATAGGCAATAATATGAGGGCACATCCCCTCTGGAAGCCATATATGCTGCTAGTTTTTGCTATAATGCAAGGCCACGGATGCTCCATGTACGTAAAAAATCGATTATTTCGCCGGGAAAGCCCACGCTTAGAGCCATATGATTACAAACAACCTTAGTTGAACTTGAGTTGGAGAGCCGTGTGATGGGTAACTATCTCGCACGGTTCGGAGAGCACTTTATTATATTGAGAGAATGCATAGGGAAACTGCGGCTCTGTGATGGAATTCTTGACTCTATGTATTCAATATAACTCACGCATTCGTATACAAACAAGTGTGGACGAAATAACTCCAATTTGTTCGGCAGTCAATATATTTCCGTCAGCCGGCTGGTGGGAGCGAGAAGTTTGGGATATGTTTGGTGTTTATTTTTCTAATCATCCTGATTTACGCCGTATATTAACAGATTATGGTTTTGAGGGTCATCCATTACGAAAAGACTTTCCTTTAAGTGGATATGTGGAAGTCCGTTATGATGATTCAGAGAAACGTGTGGTTTCTGAGCCTATTGAGATGACCCAAGAATTTCGCTATTTTGATTTTGCTAGTCCTTGGGAACAAAGTTCGCGTAGTGACAAATCGAGGAAAAAGTAAATAATTTTTGCTTACAGCCATCTTAATAATATTCAATTTCGTAGTAATTGCATGCTCGGCTCAGTTCTATGGCATGCTGAATAATCCGCTTTGCCTGTCTGAACCAAACTCGGTCTTTTCGATCTAAAACAGCGGGGAGTGTTGACCTTTTTTTTCTGGAAACGCCGCGCTCGGGTGATGAGGATTCGAAAGAATAAAGTGGGCCTCCACTACTTTATTGGCTTGACAGAAAAAAAAAGGAAAAAGAAAAGAATAAAAAAGAATATATAGAAATGCCCCAAAATTTTTTCTCTATTTTACCTTTCATCTTCTTTTCCTTATGTTTTATTAGCTTGAAGGAGCTTGGCCAATGAATGCCTCCCCCCTTCCCGTCTTGATCTATCATTTAAGATGATAAATTGGACACAATCTGAAGGTTCAGATTGTGGAATTATTTAATTTATTGGTAGAAGGTTTTATTAATTTATGAACAAATTAACTGGAAATAAGTTGGCTGGAGCAGAACTATCTACATTATTAGAACAAAGAATTACCAATTACTACACCAAATTGCAAGTGGATGAGATCGGTCGAGTGGTATCAGTTGGAGATGGAATTGCACGTGTTTATGGATTAAACAAGATTCAAGCTGGAGAAATGGTTGAATTTGCCAGCAGTGTGAAAGGAATGGCTTTGAATCTAGAAAATGAGAATGTAGGGATTGTTATATTTGGTAGTGATACTGCCATTAAAGAGGGAGACATTGTCAAGCGCACTGGATCTATTGTGGATGTTCCTGTAGGAAAAGCCTTGTTAGGTCGTGTGGTTGATGCCTTAGGAGTACCTATTGATGGAAAAGGTGCTTTAAGCGCTGCAGAACGAAAGCGTGTAGAAGTTAAAGCTCCCGGGATTATTGCACGTAAATCTGTGCACGAACCCATGCAAACAGGATTAAAAGCAGTAGATAGCCTGGTTCCTATAGGTCGTGGTCAACGAGAACTTATAATAGGAGACAGACAAACTGGAAAAACTGCTATCGCTATTGATACCATATTGAACCAGAAGCAAATCAACACACAGGGCACCTCGGATAGTGAAAAATTGTATTGTGTGTATGTAGCGATTGGACAGAAACGTTCAACCGTGGCACAATTAGTTAAGATTCTTTCAGAAGCAGGTGCTCTAGAATATTGCATTATTGTAGCAGCTACTGCTTCGGATCCTGCTCCCTTGCAATTCCTGGCACCATATTCAGGTTGCGCTATGGGAGAATTTTTTCGGGATAATGGAATGCACGCATTAATCATTTATGATGACCTTTCAAAACAATCAGTGGCATATCGACAAATGTCATTATTATTACGTCGACCACCAGGTCGTGAGGCGTTCCCTGGAGATGTTTTTTATTTACATTCTCGTTTATTAGAAAGAGCCGCTAAAATGTCAGACCAAACTGGTGCAGGTAGCTTGACTGCATTACCTGTAATTGAAACACAAGCTGGAGATGTATCTGCTTATATTCCGACCAATGTTATTTCCATTACAGATGGACAAATCTTTTTGGAAACAGAACTTTTTTATCGTGGAATTCGACCTGCTATTAATGTAGGATTATCTGTAAGTCGTGTGAGCGGGGTGAGATTTACATGGGATCGCTGGAGTTGGAAAGCTCTGCGTAGGATCCCTCAGCGCGTAATCTGCCTTACTCGATTATAACTGGGTCGAAAGCCGGTAAGTCAGAAACTAACTATCGGAAGTTCAGGAAAACAAACCTCGATGATGGTCGCCCTACTCTCAGAGGGAAGACACCCGGGATTCTACCTGCGTGAACTTGGGATATGTGCCGTCTGCAGCATGAGTACTTCTACTACACGAGAGGGAAAAGGGGAACCCTGCGTCGGAAAACACACGAACTCCACGGCGATGAACGAGTCAACCAAGGCTCTACAAATCGTTAAATACCTAGAGGGAACTCCCGATGGGAATCCGGACCTATTCATGAGGAAAGGCCGCGATTCGTACGGTCCCAGTGGAACCACCACAAAAACTTACGAGGGGGGAACCTCGTTGGTTCGGCGATGGATAAAACTGAGAATCAGGAAAGTCCTGCTTCTCCTGCCCGAGTTGAGGCTGCAGCCGATCGAATTCGGGAACTGAAACCTAACGTCGACGTAAAATATCAAAAAATCGTCAACATAATAACGGACCCACATGCGCTCATAGCAGCGTACCAACGCATTAAATCTAAATTCGTAAAAAAAGAGGGGATGACGAATGGGAGATCTTCCAGGGAGGAAATCAACTTCTTATCCGCGTTAATCAAAGATGATTCGAGCACATCGCGGAACAACTGCGCGCAGGGAAATACCCGCGAAACAGGTAAACATCCCAAAATCGGCAGAACCCGGGGAAACAAGACCGCTTACAATGATCAGCGCGAGAGACCAGATATTATAAACAGCCATCAAGGCGGCCTTTAAGCTCACGCCATAAGACTTAAGCAAAGGCTATAAGACCACTAAGGAAGAGAGTGATGCTGCACAGTTCCAAGATAATAAACTAGCATTCAATAGGAAGCAAATCCCTTTGCGTGTTTAACATTCTAAAAAACTACACACGGACAAAATATTATTGATGATTTGATTGTCCTCGTCTATAAGTGACAGGTTTCGGGAGAAGGGAGCCGTGTGATAGGCGACTATCGCGCGCGGTTCTTTGAGAGGGAGCCGGGTTCTATATCCTGTGCTAGCGCCTAGAGATGAGTGCGAACCCTACTCTCGAGGTTCTGCGGCTCAGTTAAAAGCTATGAAACAGGTATGCGGTAGCTTAAAACTAGAATTGGCGCAATATCGTGAAGTAGCCGCTTTTGCTCAATTCGGTTCAGACCTTGATGCTGCTACTCAATATTTATTAAATCGTGGGGCGAGGCTAACAGAGGTTCTTAAACAACCACAATATAGCCCAATTCCTATTGAAAAACAAATAGTGGTTATTTATGCAGCTGTCAAAGGTTATTTAGATCAAATTCCTATTTCGAGCATTAATCAATATGAACATGAGCTTTTGAAGTCTATAGACTCAGATATACTTTCTGCTATCGTACAACAAAAAAACATTACTGAGCAGATTAATAGTCAACTGGCTACTTTTTGTCAAAAATTTACACAGAGCTTCTTAGCAACTCATTCAGTTTAAAAAAATGAAACTAGAAAAAAATTTTCAGGCCGCAGGTTTTGTTTCCGTGCTTCCGGGTGGAGGGTGAAAGCGGCCAGGGCGCAGCCAATTTTTTTTCTTCCGCTCTCTGGCTACGCCCCTAGTAGGGCTTCGTCATACGAGCGAAGCTCGAAAACCCTCCATCCCCACATTAACTGTAGATTTGAAAAAAACAAAAACGCAACAAAACATTAACAAAATTGAATATATAGAACGCTTCTTCTTCTAATGTACTATTCGTAGGAAAAGGGCTTTACGCCTTTGTATTTGCACTATTAGATATTATTTATGTATGCGTTATCTTTGCCCACTATCCGGGCTCGCGCTTAGATAGATGTTTGCATCAGTCTTTTCTTTCTTCTAAAATGAATCAATCATTTTCGATGATTGCTTCGCCCTTCACCAAATTATAGCTGGTGTAATCAGGAGAAAAGGGATTCGAACCCTTAACCTGTGGTTTTGGAGACCATTGTTCTACCATTGGAACTATTCTCCTAAAAAAAAAAGTGGTTCTTGGTTTATGGAATTTGCACCTATTTGTGTCTATTTAGTAATAAGTTTGCTATTTTCTTTGATCTTAATCGGTGTTTCCTTTCTATTTGCTTCTTCTTCTAATTCGGCTTATCCAGAGAAATTGTCAGCTTACGAATGCGGTTTTGATCCTTTTGATGATGCCAGAAGTCGTTTCGATATACGATTTTATCTCGTTTCTATTCTATTTATTATATTTGATCTGGAAGTCACCTTTTTATTTCCTTGGGCAGTTTCTCTTAACAAGATTGGTTTGTTTGGATTTTGGTCTATGATAGTATTTTTATTGATTTTGACGATTGGATTTTTATACGAATGGAAGAAGGGCGCTTTAGATTGGGAGTAACCCGGCAATTTCTGAGCTTGCAAAACGATAAAAGCAAAAAAACATGTTTTTTTGCTTTTATCGTTTGGCAAGCTTTTAGCATTCCTTCCATCGCCGTGTAAACAAAATGGGATAAACCTCGATAAGTAGGCATAATAAGTCATTCATTAACTTTATTGAGCTCTCGGAGCCTTTGTTGGCGTAGCCAACAAAGTGCAGCCCACGGCAAGAGAGCCCGTGAGGCCGCACCGGCTCTCGGATAAAATTAACTGAAAGGATGCTGGGACGTCAAACGAATCGAGCAGGGCGCTGCCAAATTAGTTTGTTTTCGTGCGTTTGATTTTTTTGTTCTGTCTGGTAGTTTACTATTTTTACCCTATCGGGTAAAAATAGTAAAGCGTTTCGCGGAACAATGACTGTCTGTTCCCGTACAGTGAATGCCTGAAAATAATAGAATAGTCTTTTTGCGATGGGGGAAGCCTGAAAAAGCGGCTGGGAGGGTTCGCACAACGAATGAAAGGTGAAGGTAGTTTTCCTACTTTTTCCTCTCGCCAAAGAGCTTCTGAATAATATGCTTCGCTTCCCCCGCGCTCTTTCTGACAAAATGAAAAAAAAGGCATTATATATTAATTACATAGTATACTCAATTATATACAATCAATAAAGAGATTAGCGCAATCTACCTTTTGTCGATGCTTTATGCTATATAAAAAAAAGTGGTAATAGAGAGAAAAAAAAGATTTTTTTGCTATGCTTTTTATCTTCAAGCCTTACGCTCCTACTTTCGGGTCCGGCCTTTTATCCGCTTTACTTTAAGCAATAGGCTGGCTGGAGAAACCACTTTGGTGGCGTAGCTGTGAAAGATTAATTTACGTGATGTGCAATAAAATAAAGCGTCAAGCAATTGGTAAAAAGTGAACACCTTTGAGAAAAAAGAAACTAATCATGATGTGTTCTTTTTTAATTGATTATTTAGCATATTAGGGTAATTAGCTCAGTTGGTAGAGCGCCTCGTTTACACCGAGAGAGTCAGCGGTTCAAGTCCGTTATTACCCAAGGCAAAAAAAATATTTCTTTTTTTAAGTTAGTTAGATCTGTAATAAAAAGATAGCACAGAACAGTGTTTTTGTTGTAACAACAAAAAAAATGTTTTGTTGTACTACTACAACAAAACTGTCTTATTATTAGTTGTACAACAGGACCGCCGTTTTGTTATGGTAATATATATTATCGCTTTTTTTGCTTTGCTTATTGTTGGGCCAACTAACGCAGAAAACGCATAGCGTTTTCTTAGTTTATGGTACAATCTGAACTATAAGATGATCATGAGAAAAAAAATATATATATTTTTTTTTACTGTGGACATTTCATTTAAAAGGTGCCCTGGTTCCATACGGCTCCACTAGCATAGCGAGTAGAGGCCGAAGCGCTTCAGGCTTATTGGCTATTACTGCGTAATTGGCCTAACGCATGCAAGGCCACAGGTCGACTAACCGCGAAAAAGCGCCTTTCAGTGCAAAGCAGAGAGCCGCGCAGCCATTAGACTTGTGGCTTCGCTTGAACGATACTTCCGGGTTTCTACCGACGTACGTAAGCCAGTAGAATGGAAAGATCCCGATGAATCATCTACGATGATTCATTATGTTTGGGAAAATAGCTTAGTTGGTTAGAGTGCTGGTCTGTCACGCCAGAAGTCGCGGGTTCAAATCCCGTTTTTCCCGGTAATTTTTTGATTCAAAAATTCATTATTATAAAATCAGTTTAGAAAGAGAGATATATATCTCTTTTTATGAACTGGTAACTGAATCAGTTAAAAGTCAAAACTAATCTCGAGGTGTGAAACTTTAGGGATAATGGAATAATGGTTAAGATTACATACTGAGCTAATGCTAGGGTAAAGAGATTGGAAAAAAAAGTTATGCTATACGGATGAATAGTGCAAAGAACTAATACAAAGACCTTGTCAAAAAGAATCTAAGATCTTAATCGGTGTTAGCGGAACCGAAAAATTTTCTATATAGAATTTTCTATAGAAAATATCATAGGTTAAGGTAAGGATTAGATTGGCGCCCCGAGTTGTTCGATTATAGCAGGAAGCCAGCGGTGAAAAGAGCGAAGCTCTATTATGATGAGATAGAAAGATTTACTGCGCGTTATTTGCTCTGCCCTTAATTAATATAGCAGTTCCGACTAAAAGAAGGACATCTGATAATGAGAATGAGATACCCTGGCAAAGCAAGTAAGCATAAGCTTAGAAGAGTGTCGAATAGACCGCAGGGCCGAAGGCTTCTTACACTTAACTTCTCACAATATACATAAAACATCTTCCAGTAGCCAATGAGCCAAACATTCCTTCTGCGGGTTAACATGGTTAATAGGTTGCGTAAGTCGTATGTGGGCGCGAAGCGCAGCACGTGTGGTTCTAACCGGAGGAGAAAAGCATGAGAGGCCCCGCCCATCCTGACAAATACAACAATACTGTATCCTGGGTTCAAATCCCACCTTATCCGTAGGGGACGTAGTTCAATTGGTAGAGCGCATGTTTTGCAAGCATGAAGCTGTCGGTTCAACTCCGATCGTCTCCAAATAAACAGGTGGTATATTGTAGAAAAGTAGTATAAGTGCTTGGATGAATTACCCTTTATAATAGCTGCAGGAGATCTCGTTATGCTTTGCACTTTAACTTGGCTTTGAAAAAAAGAATCTGAAAACCAAACTGAATAATTTGTAATAAAACGTGTTAAAGGTAAAGATGGAGGACACGTTGCGTTCTTCCAACGCTGGCAAGATAAATATTTGGCTGCGTTCTATGCTCGGGTAGAGAGTTGGCGCTCTAATGCATGCCGCGGTCTTCGACCCTTGCATTTTTTCTTCCTGTGTCCTGCTTCGCAAAGCTACGATGTTTCGGTTTCACGGGCCTTCAGGCTGCGAAGCAGCCAAGCCAAGAAACAGAAACCTCGTATAAGCCAGCAACAACTACGGTATTTTTCTAACATAATACAAACAGTGGCTATATTCTATATTGGCCTGCGTAGCTCAGATGGTAGAGCATTCCCATGGTAAGGGAAAGGTCTCCGGTTCAAGTCCGGTTGTAGGCTTTGTAAAAAGAAAAATGATTAAATATGGCTAAAACCAAACAAATCAAAAATTTTACTTTGAATTTTGGACCTCAACATCCTGCTGCTCATGGTGTTTTACGATTAGTATTAGAAATGAATGGAGAAGTTGTAGAACGCGCGGAACCGCATATTGGATTACTTCAGTGCGGCATGAAGCCGCTGACGCCGAGTCGGCATATCCTATGCCGCTAGCTATGTCCTGCTTGTTCCCCACCACGGGTGGCGCGTGGAGGCAACTCCCGCGTCATAAGCACCGGGCAAAAGGCGTTTTGTTGGGCAACTCAAGTGAGGCAAATCGCTCAGGGGAAAGGAGGGAGAAGGTCGTGAAGGTGGCCTCGTTATCCACACTAGAGGTCTCAACAGAGATGAATAGGGGTATGTCAATACCACCACTGTGGTTGACTTACCACTGGGCTTTCTTGGAAACGAGAACGCGTCGGCGGGTCCTGGAGTACCCGTCAAGGGCGCACGCGTATTCCTGCGGGGTGATTATTACGACCAGCCCCTCCGCATCTCGGCACAGCGGAACATGTAACCGGCCTGAGGTCCCATTTCAACCGCCAATTTATTGTCCTTACAATGGGTAGGCTAACCACACAGGGTACAAGCCAAAACCTTAGGTCGGGTAGGACGGCACTACTGGCAAATACTATCTGGCAAAGAAACGAGTCGTAAAGGATAAAGCTTGCGTCAAAAGCATACGGGAAAATTCTAGCAACGAGGAAACCGGGGGGAGGAACCGGTAGAGCTGCAAGAGCATAACCGGAAGGTCAAGCCAGGGAGGCCGGGTCATTTAACGGAAGTGGAAAGGTTCGAATCGAGGCTGGAAGAAAAAGGAAAAATAGGTAGCTCGTAGGACCCCACTGTGGTTGAAACGCGGGGCAAGACTGCGGGTGTTGGATACCCCACCCCAGATAGCGCTGCCTAAACTTCATGGAATTCCATGAACTAAGAAAACAAGCAGTCTCAAATTTGCGCATGCAAATTTCCAAGCTACCAAAACGGCTGCAGAGCATAGCATATATATATATATTTTTTTTTGCAGGCTTCAGACCTTTTTATCGAATCTTGGGCTACCTGTAATAAATGGCGTGAGCCGTATGCGAGGAGACTTGCACGTACGGTTCTTAGGGGGGTTCCGGCCGAAAGATCGGCGCCTACCCGACTAGAGGCACAGAAAAATTAATCGAGTATAAAACTTATCTTCAAGCTTTACCTTATTTTGATCGTTTAGAGGGCGACCGCGAAGTCATCGAATGAACTCCTCCATTCTGGAGGTGCTGCAGAAACCCGCAGCAAAACAGATACGACTAATCGACATATAGAATATGGCGACGACGACAGCATGTCGTAAAAGGAGATAACTGGGAATAGCCAACCCTTGGCCGTATCTTCAACTGCATCCTTGAGTGTCAGTTAAATGGAAAGTATCATGAATGAGAGATGCCAGCGGAATGATCACCTGGGCGCGCTAGGCTAGAAGGAAAATAAGCTTCCTCTGGCAAGATAACAAAGTAAGGCAAAATATTTTTTTTTGCTAGCTTTCAGTTTTCTGAGTGCAGCCTCCTCCTATAACGTCTTTCTTTGTGTGTCGAAGATCTAAAGCGAGTACACCGGAGATAGAAACAGAAACTACGATTCAATATGAATATAGCAAAGCATCTGAAGCATAACTACACACTCACATAATCTTGTAAAAAGATAGGAGCATTCGGTGGAACCGGTGAACCATACATTTTTCTAGATAGAGATGCGTGGGACAGAGGGCTTGTAGTACCTGCCTACTCGCTTCAAATATTCAAAAATTTTTTTGCTGCGAGTTTTTTCAGAAAAACGCTGATATCAGCAAAAGGGAAGAAGCCTAAGTCGGCAGACTGACGCCGCGCACTTGAGCAGTTCGGAGAAGACCAGCCTACTCCATATTCTTTAGAAATTAAGCCAGAATGCGCAACTTTTAAGAAACGAAGGAAGTCCGTTAATATTTGGTTCGTTCGCTAGCGCATAAACCAGGCAGACGCTTTATTCGAACTAGAGCTTGATCACCCAAAAGCGAAAATACTTCTGAAGTCAAAACTCAACCATTAATTATGACGCTGCGATCCTGGTTTGCTTATTTAAAATCTAAGGGTAACTCAAGTTAGAGAGCCGTGTGATGGGTGACCATCTCACACGGTTCAGGGAGCACTTTATTATGTGATGCGAGTGAATGTGTACGGCATAGCTGGCATCAATTAAATTTTGACTCTATTTATGTTTCTATGATGGCCCAAGAACATGCTTATTCTTTAGCTGTAGAGAAACTTTGTAATTGTGAGGTACCATTACGAGCTCAGTATATACGAGTGTTATTTTGTGAAATAACTCGAATTTTAAATCATTTACTTGCTTTAACTACTCATGCTATGGATGTGGGGGCATTAACTCCGTTCCTGTGGGCCTTTGAAGAGCGAGAAAAACTTTTAGAATTCTATGAAAGAGTTTCAGGAGCCAGGATGCATGCCAGTTACATACGACCAGGCGGAGTTGCACAAGACATGCCTTTGGGCTTAAGTGAAGATATTTTTCTATTTACACAACAATTTGCTTCTCGTATTGATGAAATAGAAGAAATGTTAACCAACAATCGTATCTGGAAACAACGATTAGTTGATATTGGTACTGTTACTGCACAGCAAGCTTTGGATTGGGGATTCAGTGGTGTAATGTTAAGAGGCTCAGGAGTATGCTGGGATTTGCGAAAATCAGCACCTTACGATGTTTATAACCAATTGATTTTCGATGTACCCGTAGGTACCAGAGGAGATTGTTATGACCGTTATTGTATTCGTATTGAAGAGATGCGACAAAGTATTCGAATCATTATGCAATGTCTTAATCAAATGCCTAGTGGCATGATTAAAGCGGATGATCGTAAGTTATGTCCTCCTTCACGATCTCAAATGAAACAATCCATGGAATCTTTAATTCACCATTTCAAACTTTATACAGAAGGTTTTTCTGTACCAGCTTCTTCTACCTATACTGCAGTAGAGGCACCTAAGGGAGAATTTGGTGTGTTTTTAGTCAGTAATGGAACCAATCGTCCTTATCGTTGTAAAATAAGAGCACCTGGTTTTGCTCATTTACAAGGGCTTGATTTTATGTCCAAACATCACATGCTATCAGATGTTGTTACCATAATTGGTACTCAAGATATTGTTTTTGGAGAGGTAGATAGATAGAATTACTATTTCACAGGTAGGAAGGGCCCTAATTTTCTGGAGCCAAAAAAGATTTTTTTCACGAAACTCAAAACGCCGCTGAATCATCTATGATGACTCATCAACATAGCGTGCGGAGAAGTATATACATAGCGAATTGCTACGGAATGCACTATTTTAAGGCTTTTCTTCTCCGGAGCTACGCACTTTTTTATTCGTTTTATGAACAAAGAGCACAGAGGCAGAGGGTGCCTTGGCGTTTTTCTTCTCCATGCCTTTTCGATAAGTAGAGAAAATAAGCTTGCAAAGGTCACAGAGCTCAGTAAAAAAAAATATATATATATATTTCATTCTGCTGTCTGCTTTACCCTTGGCATAGCGAATGACAGGGCCGGGTGGAACGATGAAAGCGCCCGCGGCCCATCAGGATTATGGCATTCCTACGTAATGTCCTAAAAAAGCACTAATTTCATGATGTAACGACTAACTAAAATGCATCGTTATTAAATCTTTTAAGAATGCAAGCCTAGAGCACCTACTTGACACACACAAGATTGAATCGCTTAAAGAAAAGATCTTATATACAGAAAACAATCTGAGATAAGAATACATAGAAAAAAGTGAAGAAAAAGCGCGAGAAGGGCGCAGCAACTCTATGATCTAGTCGTAGTTCAATCCATCTTATTATAAGATGATAGCAAACCTTGCTGCAGGCGATCAATCATCGTAGATGAGACATTGATACAAATAAAAAAGGCAAATACACCATGACACTAAAACAATTAACTTTTCGTTTAAAAAAAAAGTCTGCTGGCAGAAATTCATCAGGGCGTATTACTGTTTTTCATCGAGGAGGTGGATCGAAGCGATTGCATCGGAAAATTGATTTTCAACGGAGCACTTCGTCTATTGGCCTTGTACAAAGAATCGACTATGATCCTAATCGTTCTTCTTGGATTGCTTTAGTACGATGGCTTGAAGCAATGAAACAAGCGGAGGCAGCCAATAGTCAAACAGAAGAAAACGCTTGGCGTTTTCTTGGTCGGAGAGAAAAAAATCTTTTTTTTTTCGACCTCTTATTTTCGTTTTCTTCCTTGTTCAGGAAAGCCCAGAGAAGAAATTCCGTTTTTTTCTCTGCCCTTTTTTCCCCAGAGACAAAGAGAGAGGCTGCAATTTTAGGCCCTTTCGGTAGCTTTCTTGATTTATCTAGGATAGCCTTAGCCGGGGCAAAGCCCGCTTTCTTTGCTTTGCGAATGAAAGACTTTGGAGGACATAATACGTTTTCTGGAAATGAAAGCGGAAGGTGGAAAACGCATAGCGGGGTGCAGAGAATCCAACGCAAAGCGCTTTCTTGGAGAACCAATATATTTTTTTCTTTTAAACCTAAGCATAGCGAAAAAGGACCAATGGTTGAGGCGGGCAAAGTAGATCGTGCACCTTTCACTTATATATTAGCTAGTGATCAGTTAGAAGCTGGCAAGACGATAATGAATTGTGATTGGTCTAAACCTTTGACTTCGTTCGATCAACATCAATCTTCCCAAAATTTGCTAGCCCATAACGACCTTCGGTTCCGAAATCACTTTGTTCACATAACAAATGAAGGCCAAAGGTCCCTCAGGATGGAAGAGCCCGTGCAGCGTAGTCAGGCTGCTTCTTGGCTACGCCCCGGGGGGGACTACGCTTCAAGTGAGAATAAAAACATACTTGATTCATATTATCAAATGGTAGGAAATTGCGTATCATTGGCTACTATACCTATAGGCACATGGATACATAATATTGAATGGAATCCAGGTCAAGGCGCAAAGTTGATTCGAGCTGCAGGGACCTTTGCTCAAATAATTAAGAAATTCGAAAATACACCACAATGTATTGTGCGATTACCTTCGGGTGTTGACAAACTCATAGATTCCCGATGCCGAGCTACTGTTGGGATAGTGTCCAATCTTCATCATGGTAAACGTAAGCTTGACAAAGCGGGACAAAGCCGATGGTTAGGCAGACGTCCCATTGTTCGGGGTGTTGCTATGAATCCGGTGGATCATCCTCATGGAGGAGGTGAAGGACGCACAAAAGGAGGTAGACCTTCGGTATCACCTTGGGGAAAGCCCGCCAAAGGTGGATTTAGAACAGTAGTAAGAAAACGCAGAAATTAGTTTATGACACGATCTGTATGGAAAGGCCCTTTTGTGGATGCTTGCTTGTTCAAGCAAAAAAAGATCAGATGGAAAATTTGGTCACGTAGATCTTGTATTTTGCCTCAATTTGTCGGTTGCTATGCACAAATTTATAACGGAAAAGGTTCTGTTGGTTTGAAAATTACTGAAGAAATGATTGGTCATAAATTTGGAGAGTTTGCTTCTACACGGAAACCTTCTTCCTCTGGGAAAAGAGCTTCGCCCTCAAAAACAAAAATAAAACAAAAAAAAAAGGTACGATAGTGAACTATGGCGCAAAAAATAAATCCGATTTCAGTCAGACTGAATCTGAATCGTAGTTCAGATTCAAGTTGGTTTAGTGATTATTATTATGGAAAATTGTTGTATCAAGATGTAAATTTTAGAGATTACTTTGATTTAATACGTCCACCTACGGGAAAAACGTTTGGCTTTCGTCTCGGTAAGTTTATTATTCATCATTTTCCTAAAAGGACATTCATTCACGTATTTTTTTTGGATCGACTTAGCCGATCAAGACACACAGGCCTTGGGGCAATACAATCGGTCAAGCTGATTAGGCGTATTGACGACGCTACAAAGATACAGCGAAACGAAGTCAAGATTGGGCGCTATGGATACAATCATAGGTTACCGTCAATGCACGAAATCGATCAATTACTTCGGATCAGCGGTTGGATGGCCTCCAAAAACTCTACTTCTTTGAGGAACGATGCCTTTTTGGAGAATGATGACAGAAAAATGGCAGAAAAAAGCTATGCGTTTTCTTGTTTTGGCTCTTTGCGTCAAATTAGCGATGTATTTCCACAGACCATTTTCGCGGCTGTGCGTGCTCCTTTAAATCATTTAGTCATGCAATACTTCTTTTATTCAAAGAACCGAATTCAATTTGATCCTATTGTTAACATAGTTTCCAATTTGGCGGCACGGAGCATAATTAAAAAATATATTACAAAGGAGACAAAAAAAAAAGAGGACAGCTTGAAAAAAAGAATGCGTTCTATTCTGTCAAATAAAAACATTTGTTCGAAAAAAGAAGGCTTAACCTATATGAACAAAACCGCGCAAGGCTCCTATGTGGAAGCCTTACGGGGTTCTACCCACTTCATCCGCTTGGCGAATGAGGTGGGTTTTGCGAGAAAAAATAGACCCGAAATTTCTCCGAACATCCAAACGGCTTATTCAGTTTGGCTTTTCTCTGAAGATATTAATTCCAGAAGGACAGAGATGCGTAGCGCGGAAGAGCTTTTAGCTTTGCGCACGGCGCTCCCCAGCTTTGTCCGGGCACTAACGTTCCCACACCAAAATGCCCTCCACTGCTTGCACAAACAGAGCCTTTTAAGGCTTCGTTTTCAAATCCATCGCGAGCAAGGCATGCCATTAGCTAATAATTACATAATGAAAAACACAGAGCCGATTCGTCAACCCTGGTCTATATTGGATTTTGGTGCTCCCTTTATTTCAAGAGATGCTAAATGGAGGAAAGTTCACTCTTTGTTCAGTCGTTATTATTATTGGAAAAAAATGCAATTTTTTTTATCTAACCAAACAAAAACTAATACCTTAATTAGGCCAGTCAAAATAGCTTCTGTTTATCAAAGTGCTTCTCTAATTGCTCAAGAAATATCTTGGAAACTAGAACAAAAAAAATCATTTCGACAAATTTGTAGATCTACATTTCAAGAGATTGAAAAATGCCAATATGTTAAAGGAATCCGTATTTGTTGTTCGGGCCGATTAAATGGCGCAGAAATAGCTAAAACTGAATGCAAAAAGTACGGTGAAACCTCTTTACATGTATTTTCCAATCAAATCGATTATGCGAAAGCACAAGCATCTACTCCTTATGGGATTTTAGGTGTCAAAGTGTGGGTTTCATATTTTTAACACAAAAAAAAGGGACAAGTTGTGCTATATCCAAAACGTACAAAATTTCATAAATATCAAAAAGGCAGATTTAAGGGTTGCAAAGCAGACGGTACACAACTTTGTTTTGGAAAATATGGCATGAAAAGTTGTGAAGCTGGTCGTATCTCATATCAAGCAATTGAAGCAGCGCGTCGTGCTATAAGCAGAGAATTTCGAAGAAATGGTCAAATATGGGTAAGAGTTTTCGCAGATATTCCTATTAGCAGTAAACCCACCGAAGTCAGAATGGGAAAAGGAAAAGGGAATTCTACAGGTTGGATTGCTCGTGTGGTAGAGGGACAAATCTTATTTGAAATGGATGGTGTGAGTTTGTCAAATGCGCAACAAGCTGCCACATTAGCAGCGCATAAACTATGTTTGTCAACCAAGTTTGTTCAATGGTTTTAATTAGTTAATGAATAAAAAGCGAGGCCGAAAGGCACGGAGCAAAGCAAAGAAAATGGGTAAAGACCAGGAATCTTTGTAAACTTATGGCCTCTATCAGCCTGAAAACGAACAAGCAGTCGAGACGATAGAAGTGTTGAAACCGTAAAGCAAGTAAAAAATTTATTATTATAAATAATTAATGGTCTTTGACCCCAATAAATATAGCCCAAAGGTTAAAAAAAAAAGCCTAAAAAAAGAAATAAATATCTATATAACGCTCTTTGCTGCGCCTTTTGGAATGAAGTAACGGCGCGACTTACAATTTATTTGCAATGCGAATAAAGTAATTTTAGCCCGCGGAACAGAATAAAATGCCTTGAGGCCGAAGGCCTCGAGTCCAAGACGATTATTTTGTTCGCAGCCTTCTAGGTGAACCATGTAATAGATTAAATTGCGTAGCGGAGTTTTGTTCCACACAGCACTTTTCTTGTTTTCGAATAGAATAAAGCGCATGGCGTTGAGGTCGAAGACCCCTGAGTGAAGCGCTAAGGCTTCCGGGCTAAAGTATTTGCTGCGAAAAGTTAAAAAAACATTTTTTTCGCTTTCTTGGGGCACAAAGCTAATCAAGAGCTTGCTACTACGTCCTTTTACGCTTTTCTTTTTATTATGTAAAAGGAAGGCATAACAGCCCGCTATTTAGAAATCAGATAGGGGACAGTGTTTATATTCGTTTTTACCTGAAATAAAAAAAAAAGCAGCCAACTTATGTTCACTCCAAATAGACTCCGTTTTCATTACGAAAATTTATTACGTCAAGATTTGTTGTTAAAATTGAATTATGGCAACATTATGGAAGTTCCGAGATTGTGTAAAATAATAATAGTTCCAAAGGCACCCTCTAATTTGATAAAAAATGTAAAATTAGCTATGGAGATTGTTTGTGGTCAAAAATTCATACGGACACGAAGCAGAGATTCGGCAGGAAAGTCGTTTCGATTTAATAAATTTGTATTGAATCGAGAGTCGAAAAAAGACACAGGATATGTCACTTACCTAGCACAAAGCACTCTACGAGGGCATACCATGTATAATTTCTTGGAAAAACTTATTACGATAATATCTTTTTACGATTACTCAGTTAAAGTACAAAAAAGCTCCATTCAATTATCAATGCCAACGCCGTTGTTACGATTATTTCCGGAAATACAAAATCATTTTGAGATTTTTGAACATATTCAAGGGTTTGATGTAACTATTGTTACTTCAGCCAAAACACAAGATGAGGCTTTCATTTTGTGGAGTGGTTTTTTGCAAAAAGAGGTTTAGTCATATGTCAAATCAAATGAAACGAGATCATAGATGTAGATTACTTGTGGCTAAATATGAATTAGAGCGAATGCAATGGAAAGCTATTTCTCGACAGAAAAACCTCCCTAATGAAATACGTTATGAATCTTTTTTCAAATCGTCTAAGTTGCCAAGAAATAGTTCCAGAACACGAGTAAGAAACCGATGTATTTTCACAGGTCGCCCTCGTTCCGTTTCTAAGTTATTTCGCGTTTCTCGTCTAGTTTCTCGTGAATTAGCATCTAAAGGTTCTTTACTAGGCATAAACAAATCGTGTTGGTAGTCAATGGAATAAAGGTTAGCTTTGCGAGTATAGGATGCAGCAAAAACTCTTTTTTGTACGCTTTTTTTTTGCTTTGTGTGTTTGGGGACTGAAGTCCTTTGCATGCAACGCTGTGCGCTCTTTGGTTTCTGAATACTGAACGAACTCGACCGGTGTGCCGTGTGGCTACTCTTTGTATACGTTGGTGTGCGAGTTGATGGCGTGTAACAACTCTATTGCTAGAATTCTACAAGATTTTGATTAGGTTACGCGCCAATCTCATCCGCTATAAGAAGCAAGCAAGGGTCGAAGACCGCGCAGCATGCTTGAATGAGCGTACGAGAAACTCTCTATCCGTCCGCGTTTACGAATCTACCCAACGAAGGTCGCGGCTGGGATACTCTTCGCTTCGCGCCTTTGCATGCTACTTGCCATCAGTAAATCATGCGAAGTACTGCGAAAAAAGAAACAAGAGAAGAAAACGCTTGTTTTTTGTCAGCATCAAGGTGTCGAAGAAAGAATCTTCTCCACTTCAAAGTGGGCTTTGATATGGGATCGTGAAGGACGAAAAACCGATGGCGAGATTCTATAGAAAATGGTTTATAAAAAAAAATTAAGTCAAGTTTATGGAAGCCAAATTATTTTGTTTTTTGGAAATAATTGGAGTTGGGTACAAAGCCAGTACTAATCCACAAGGCTCTATTTTATATCTAAAATTAGGGTTTAGTCATGAGATTCGACTTCAAGTCACGTCTGCAGTTCGCGTTTTTTGCTTCAAGCCTAATATCATTTGTTGTACTGGAATAGATCATCAAAAAGTAACTCAATTTGCTGCCAGCATCAAAAGTTGTAAACCTCCTGAAGTTTATAAAGGAAAAGGTATACAATATCGAAACGAAATTCTACATAAAAAACAAGGAAAAAAAAAATAAATCATGTCATATATTTTAGGAACTAATTTAGTGCCGAATGAACAAGTAGAAATTGCTTTAACTCGAATCTTTGGACTTGGCCCCAAAAAAGCAATTCAAGTGTGTGCTCAATTAGGTTTTAATGATAACATTAGAGTTAATAAGTTAACTAAGTATCAAATTGACCGAATTATCAAAATAATAAGTCAAAATTATTTAGTTGATTTAGAATTAGCAAGAGTAATTCAGAGGGATATTAAACAATTGATGAGTATTGGTTGTTATCGTGGTTTTCGCCATAATGCGGGATTGCCCTTACGTGGTCAACGAACTCATACTAATGCTAAGACTTGTCGCAAATTCAGAAACGTTTCGATCAATCAACGAAGTTGATTCAGGCCGCAGGCTGTAAGTTTTTTCCCATTATCCATAATAAATGATGAAGGCGCGAAGCGATGTGTAATGAAATTTCAATTTCATTACACATTTTGTTATTGGCTTTTCCTCCGCAAAAACATCATCGATTGGTAAGGCCGGCTCCTATTGGTTGGCATATAGGCGCAACAAGTCAAAGGGCGCAGTAAATCTATATATATAGATTTTTTTTTTTGAGTCATCGCATATTTTTTCTCTATTTTTGCACCGTAACTGCCTTTCGGCAGGGCGGGCTCGGATAATAGAATCTCTCACCCAGAGAACCAAAAGCTGCGGCGTTCTCTTTTGTTTAATGGATTATTTTGTACAAATTTTTTTTTTAATTAGTAAACAGATAAGATGGATTGTAAAAAAACCCGATCGATGATATCAAACAAAATCTAAACATTCAAAAAAAACTCATGCAGAAGAAAAAAAAGCACGGTATTGCATATATTCGATCAACTTTAAGTAATACCATTATTACTGTAACAGATCATAAAGGAGATACAAAAACTTGGTCCTCCTCAGGTTCATTGGGGTTCAAGGGATCTCGTCGCTCAACCAATTATGCTGCTCAAGCAACTGCAGAAAATGCGGCCCGAACTGCTATTCAACTGGGAATTAAGTCGGTTGAAGTTGAAATAAAAGGGTTAGGTTATGGAAAGGAATCGTCGCTACGTGGTTTACGACTAGGAGGTCTTATTATTACCAAAATTAGAGATGTAACCCCAACCCCACATAATGGATGCCGACCCCCTAAAAAACGCCGTGTTTAAATATCATCATAAAGTTATTCATTTTCAATTACTTGACAATGCAATATAGTGAAATCCCGGGGTACAGACCCGGTTTCATCATTTTCTAATGCTAATGTAGGAAGCCCTCGTTAGCATTTAACAGCGAGTTTCTCATATCTTGGAAGAGAACAACAAGTACCAATCCTTTCCAGTCTTATTATGAAAACCAGCCAAGTTTATGGGTAAAGATACTTTCTTTCTATAAAAAACGACAATAATTAACTTTAGATCAATTTATTACACGGATTTTTTTTTTTAAGGAAAGAAGGATCGGCTAAACTCGAAAGCGAACCCGAGGCTATTTTACTCGTCTTATAAAAGATTACATAAACGTGATAAAAGGCCGAAAAAAAATAGATTTTTGCTACGCCCGCAATTACATAGTAATTGCATTCCTCATGAAACTGAGTATGAGGCGCAACTCTCAGCCATACGACTCCAGTCTCTCCTGGCTTGCTCCATTAGTCGAGATTGTGTAAATAGAACACGTCTTTCCGCCTTCATTTGTGTTTTAACCACATGAAATGAATATAACATCACTTGGCTAAATGGTTGGGTTGGCCTCATTTCGATTGATCAGCCCTTGAATGGTCATTGTTTTGACAGAAACAAAAATGAAATTGTTATGCTAGAAGGTGCAAAATTAGTGCGACCCGTTGGCCCACAAACCTAAAAATACTTAAAAAAAATCTAGATTTTTTTTTGGCCGGAACTTAGTATTCTAACTCTTGTCGGATGCAGGTGTAATCCCTGTCGCGCGGTAATGTCCCGCAAACTCTCGATCATCACATGGGAGTGGCAACCCCGGAATTCATAGCAGAATGATCGCAGGAAGAAAACCGAGAGGAACACTTTGGTTAACGAGTTAAAGCTTCGGTGCCCGATCACCTTCGGTATGCTGAACCCTTACTGGGGGCTAGACTACAAGTCAATGAGGACGAGTATGATTAGCTTGATTTCTAATCATAGGCATTCTAGGAATACAGTAAAAGAGGCCAGGAAAGTAGTTGTTTTCACTACGTTCTACGTGCGTGTTCCACCTCCCGCAGTATTGCTCGTTTCTCAGGTTTTCGCAACAATCCGACTCGGGAACGGGGTAACTACCTTGAACTCCAAACAAATGATCGTAGGGTAGGCTAGCCAGGCCACATGTTCATTGGTAGCAGGATTCTCCAAAAAGCGAAAGCGCGGTGATAAATTATTGTGATATGCTTACTTGGAGACTCATAACTTTAAAAAAAACTGGGTGTTCCGGGTAAAAAATATATATATTTTTTTTTAAGTGATATTTTTCAATAAAAAATCTATTTTTTTTACCTGCGGCCTGGACACGCTATGCCCCGGCCAAAGGCCGAAGAGCTTGTGTTCAGATTAAAATCCAGGATAGAATCTATAAGGCTTCGCGGCAGAATAACCATGGAAAACAAAACGCAGGCACTCCAAAAGAGGTTCACGGCTGGAACACAGGCCATATTGATAGATATATTGAACAAAGGCAGACTGTAAACAGGGTGGACAATACTCACCACCAAAGAGCCAAGATTGAAGATGGCGCGAACATTGCAGTTAAATAACGGTGCACAATCCGTGCATCGCATCCCTTCGACTTTCGTCCAGTGATCAAATAAAAAAAAATTTTTTATTCTTGGTTAAGCTATTTCAGAAGACATGCGCTTCGTTCGCCACCCGAACCCAGTTGCGAAAAAAAAAGAAAAAAAAATATATGTATTTTTTTGGTAACCATTCGTTCGATGGTGATACAATGTACTTAATTAGATGTAAGACTGCCAAAGCTTTCTGAGTCGACACGAGCTTAGGCTTTTGAAAGTGAAGGGAAGGATAGGGATGTCAGGGTTCTTTTAGAAGTGGATCATATTACTCTTGAGAAAAGCGGAGGACAAGCAGGACATTTATGCAAACTTTTAATTGTTAAAATTTTCTTTTACATGGCCAAAACTCTCGAAGATACAAACATTATGAGAAGAGCCGTATGAGGCCGTAGGCTCATGTACGGTTCGGAAGCCGAGCTGCGTCAGCAATAGAGTGGCTTAGGTTAACATTGGAGCAGGAGCAGCTACCATTGCTTTAGCGGGAGCTGCTATAGGTATTGGAAACGTATTTAGTGTGCGCCTCGCTAGAGCGCGTTTGGATCAGTGAAGGTTAATAGATTATCGCCTGGGCGGTCCCCTAACCCGTGGCGGAAACAGACCGCAAGGAACCATAGCATGGGGCCTGGTTAAGTTTCGTGGCACGGTTATCACGAGTGCGTCAGGGTCAAGCGTTACCCCTTCCAACAAAGGTGGCCCGGAAGGCTCCAAGACCCAACTAAATTCTTGGTGCGAACAACCCTCCGGAGGAAACTGCAAGAAGCATGAAAAACCGCTCACTAACCTAAACCACGAGCAAGCACCCAAACGTGAAAGCGAGGGATCACCCCAATGGACCCTTTAAGGTTAACACTTGGGTACATGCCAGCCAAAGAGGCGAGGTATAGACTAAAAAGAAATGGGTGACAGATCAGTCATAAGTACTCCGGGGGATACACTGGGCAAAGCAAGTCGTGCATGCGACAATGCCCGTAACGTGAAAAATTTTGAGGAAAGGGCTGTAAATGGTAATGTGCTACCCTTTACAGACGCGGACATGCCCGCGTCTGTAAAGGGTAGCAAGAATCAGCGAAAGCAACTACTAAAACTAACGCCAATAAAAAGCGCGGCAGACCGCACGCAGACCGGTGGCGCCTCCTGCGCTCTTTAGCCAGATAGCGTAGCCTACAGCCGGCCGAGGCTGCTTTCTACAAATTTGGTCCGAACCTGCAGATTACCAAAAAGGCGCAAAAGGTAGCGTCACTATACTACTCATTTCTCCAAAAAAGAGAAAAAAGTTTCACATAAAATCAAAGCCCCCGCTTTACTTAGTGAGATAACTACACTCGAAGAACCTTATTCTAGAGTGAAGTGTGGCTACAGCCGGGTAGATTACTCACAATACACGGATGAATCCGACTTGTGCGGTAGCACAAACCAGCTTGCACTACATCACTTAAGACCCAAAGACCAAAGGGCTCTTGTTAAAGTAGCCATAGCCAAATCTAGAAAATAGATCACACTATGCTGCAAATGCCTATGAGGTGCACGCGGAATAGGAGGGATGGAATCGCATAGTAGCCGTGTATCCCTGTGCAGAGAGGACTAGTAGTGCTTATACGGCAAGAAGCCGCAAAAGCTGAAAAATTTTGCCATGGACGAGCCACATGCGAGGAAACTTGCACGTGTGGTTCTGACCGGGGGGGGAAAAGCACCCTATCGGAATTCTTCGATGTGCGGAGCTTCGCATCTGAAACCCGATGACGCTTTGCGTTCTGCCGGGGCCTTGGGCAGTAATCCAACTCCCGCCAACTCACGAGGAGCTGGCAATGCCGCGGAGTTAGGGAAGTGGCTTGTTTAAGTGTAGGCGGACGAATCTCGACAATAGCCGCTCTTATAAACTAGGGGGGATTATTCTCATCACAGGTTGCCGCCCTTACTTAAGTATACTAAGAATCGACGGTGAAAGGGAGCCCCTAGGGGGGGAATGAACGACCTGTGGTCGCCGACTAACGTCGGTTAGGCTTAGAAAGCACTGAACAGGCCGGGCGGGTCGACAAAGATGACAGCTACAAGGATGGTAATCCTGGTGACAGAGATATCCATTCGGGGATGAATAGAAAACCTCCCACAGAAAAGGCCGCAGGTCTATATTTTCTCTCTGGCGAGGAATGTAGTTCTGGCTTTTTACCAGAAAAGGCAAAAAAAAATACTGTTTTTTTGCTGCTTGCTTGGCAAAATTATTCAATCTTACGCGTGAACCTAATGGGAAGTATGAGAACCTGATGAAGATAATATCGGACTTAAACGTACTGATAGTAGCTTAAGATAAGCTGAAATCTAACTCGGATAAGGGGATGGGACCCGACAATGAAAACACTGGGAGGTATTAGCCTAGAATTGTTCCAAAAAGCCTAAGAGAGCCCGTAAAAAATCTAAATTTTTTTTTTTTTCGCTGCGCGTCAAAAAACCCATAGGGAACCCGAAAGATCATATTGTACCGAAGGCAATGCACATGACTCTCGAAGGCCGCAATTCCTTAAATGTATTCGGAGGTGGCGGCCCTCAAGGAGATCGAAAAGAACTTGGAGGGCAATCTTGTGGTTACTGGAATTTCCATTAGAAAGTGTTATGACACAATCGACCGGCACCGCTTAGTCTTCATTCCTTTGTAAGAAATCCGGTTTATTGAGTGGATATTGAAGTTATTGCAAGGCAAAGGCACAGGTCGCAGGTATATCTTTTTTCTTATTAATTCAGTAGGAAACCCCGCCTGAAGCGGAAACCCCAAGGTTGTGCCGTATCACTCATACTTCGCAATATTTACCTGAATAAATCAGCGCTAAAAGATGCAACGTGACTCCGAACCTCTCAAATCCCGAATCCAAAGTAGAAAAAAGCTATCGCTATATCGAAAGCAAAGACACAAGCTCATGGCGAAAACAAAACGATGCTGCCCAGACTAAAAGCTCATGAAACTGAGAAAGTTGTTGAAGGGGTGCAGCAATATATAATATTATAATATATGTTGCGTCCTTGCTGCCGCGTTATTCTCTGACTACACTGGCCAAGCGTACGAGGGTCTTCAGGGCACAAATCTTTTTTTTCTAAAAAAAGAAGTAAAAAAATAACGTAAGATATGAAAAAAGAGGAGCCGTATGATGGGCAACTATCACGTACGGTTCTATCGGGGGGGGGGGAGTTGTGCATCATAGGTACCTTCTTATTGCTGCGAAGGGCGATATGAAAATAACCCCCCTATCCAACCTCATTCTGTTGCGCGAAATCCATCATTGGCTAAGCAATTATTTGGTTATGCCATCTTAGGTTTCGCTTTAACAGAAGCTATTGCTTTGTTTGCCTTAATGATGGCCTTTTTGATCTTATTTGTTTTTTAATTTTTTGGTGCTGCGATTTTTTGGGAAAAAAACTATATTTTGGCCGCACCCTATTGGCTTTGCGAATAGGGCTGCGCCCAAAAAATCTAGATTTTTTGGCACCTTAGGGCCGAACGATTAGTACGTTCGAGCCCTTCACCACTTGCTACCAAAAGCATAAGCGTAAAAAAACTGAACTGACAAAGATTTTAACCTTAAAGGCTCATTGGATAAAAAAAGAAGCAGGACAAATATATCTATATATATATTTTTTTTTCTTTTTTAGCTGCTTCACTTCTTCTTATAAATAATCTTTAATAATCTTTAATAATGCATAG